ATGATCCGTCCAAAATGAAAAATTCATTTTCAATTAATACCTTTAGATCATTTTTATGAAAGAATTTCATTTGCTTCTCTTCTATGTAAGTTCGATTTTTCCAGAATGTATCTTGATTTTTGGCCTATTTTTTCTTCTAGTGATCGATTTAATTTCTGACCAGAAAAAGACAACTTGGTTCTATTTCATCTCTTTAACAAGTTTAGTACTAAGCATAGCGGTTTTGTTATTTCAATGGAGAGAAGAACCTACGATCAGTTTTTTTGGTAATTTTCAAACAAACAATTTTAATAAAATATTTCGGTTTCTCATTTTATTATGTTCCATTTTATGTATTCCTCTATCCGTGGAATACATTCAATGTACAGAAATGGCTGTAACAGAGTTTTTGTTATTTCTATTAACAGCTACTCTAGGAGGAATGTTTTTATGCGGTGCTAATGATTTAGCAACTATTTTCGTAGCTTTAGAATGTTTAAGTCTATGTTCTTATCTATTATCTGGATATACCAAAAGAGATGTACGGTCTAATGAGGCTATTATGAAATATTTACTTATGGGTGGAACAAGTTCTTCCATTCTTGTTTATGGTCTTTCTTGGCTATATGGTCTATCTGGAGGAGAGATTGAACTTCAAGAAATAGCCAATGGTCTTATAAATACACAAATGTATAACTCTCCAGGAATTTGGATTGCACTTCTATCTATAACGGTAGGAATTGCATTCAAGCTTTCTCTAGTTCCTTTTCATCAATGGACCCCCGATGTATATGAAGGAGTGCGATTCGTTTTACAAATTATTACATTTCTAATTCTCTTTTTTAGAGATGTTTCTATTTATAAAAACTCTATAGACATGTGGAAGAAAAGACTGTTATTCCCACTTCGACTAAAACATCACTTTTACCAAAAAATTGATTAAAATCATCAAGGTAAAGCAAAGTAAGAAATAAACTTAAATTGTTTGATTGAATAAACAAATAACTTTTACAAGTTAGTTATTACGGGTAGTTTTTACAAAGGATCAGATTAATGGCGTATACAATACTTTTATTCTTAACGTAGATGCTACATAGTAAGTTTTCATTCTTCAAAAACTACGAGTAGAAAAAAAAGCATCCGTCGACAAAAAGATTACCCTAAGATGAGTATCTTATGACTATTCAGAACGAATTAAATCAGATGGTTTTATTTTCTCTTTTTAACTCTTTTTTTTAAGAAGAAAAATCAATGATTTACCAATGATTTACTATAAAAACCACTGAGTAAGGATTCCTCGGAAAGTTAAGGATTAGTGATTATTTCTATCAATTGAATAAATTCAATCTTATACATACACGAGGAAGGTAATAAAAAAGAGATAATCAAATGATTATGCTAGTCTTTTTTATCACTTAGGAGCCGTGCGAGAAGAAAGTCTCATGCACGGTTCTGAATGAGAGAAAGGAGGGAGAATTCCTCTTTTCGACTCTAACTCTCCCACTCCAGTCGTTGCTTTCATTTCCGTTATTTCAAAAGTAGCTGCTTCAGCTTTAGCCACTAGAATTTTTGATATTATTTTTTATTTCTCCTTGAACGAATGGCATCTTCTTTTGGAAATATTAGCTATTCTTAGTATCATATTAGGAAATTTAATTGCTATTACTCAAACAAGCATAAAACGTATGCTTGCATATTCATCCATAGGTCAAATTGGATATATCCTTATTGGAATAATTGATAGAGACTCAAATAATGGATATGCAAGTATGATAACTTATATGCTACTCTATATTTTTATGAATTTAGGAACTTTTGCTTGTATTGTATTATTCAGTCTACGTACAGGAACAGATAACATTCGGGATTATGCAGGATTATATATGAAAGACCCTTTTTCAGCTTTGTCTTTATCTATATGTCTGCTATCTCTAGGAGGTATCCCTCCATTAGCAGGTTTTTTTGGAAAACTTTATCTATTCTGGTGTGGATGGCAAGCAGGCTCCTATTTATTGGTTTCAATAGGACTCTTTATGAGTGCTATTTCAATATATTATTATCTGAAAATAATTAAGTTATTAATGACTGAACGAAACAAAGAAATAACTCCCTACGTGCAAAATTATAGATTATCTTCTTCAATCTCAAAAAATTCTATCGAATTTAGTATAATTGTATGTGTAATAGCATCTACTTTACTGGGAATAGTAATGAATCCAATTGTTGCAATTGCCCAGGATACATTATTTTAAAGTATAAAGTAAAGATTTCTATTTTTTTATTTTTAAAGAATATATTTTCTAATTTTATAAATAATATATTCTATAATTTCCTACTAACTGAAATAGAAAGAATATATATCAATATAATTTCTTACTAACTGAAAAAAAGTAAGATTTTTCCTTATATTCTTCAAATCGCAGGGAATAGGCTGAAATTATGGTACAGAATGAACTTCTAATTATCGTTAAATTAGAAGTTCATTCTGTACCAGAAATATGCATTTTCATTATAATTTGAATTATAAGAAAAAGTAATACGTGCGGTCATTCTTAACTTCTATTATAAGTTCTAATAGAATTTAAGAATAAAAAACCTGCACGGAGCTAATCTAATCTCGATACTTAATTGAATCGAGATAACCTCGCTATTTGCAATTCTTTCATCTAATTGAATCTAAATTCAAGTTATTGTGCATCCAGCAGGAATTGAACCCGCGACTTCCCAATTATGAGTTGGGTGCTTTTACCATTCAGCCATGGATGCTATGATAAAGCAAAAAGAAAAAAGTTATTGGATTCAGATTAACCAATTTAATTAGAATTTTCAATAAGAAATAGACTTGAGATTCTAGCAATTTCTAGAACATAAAACACTAATTAAAATGAATAAGATAGAATTTTTTGATACATAATAAAGGGGAATATTATTTATATAGATTAATAATATATATTTACTTCTGTATTAGATACCAAAAGGGTTAATTAGTAAACAATGCAATATTTAGATGCACATTAATAATAATATTATTATTTACTTCCATATACATGCACATTAACAATATAATAAAATATTAATATAATAATATAATATCTACCTCATATATACTAATAATAATACCTATTAAAATATATTACGTATATATTACGTATATATACCTATATATATAATATATACCTATACCTATATAAATACCGACTTGCCATATAGATATCAGAAGAGAGGAAGATTTCTTGCGAATAGTTTTAAACCTATGTATAATACGGGTAAAGAATAGATAGGTATCTATTATACCTAACCAAATAGCATAACCAAACCAAAAATACTAAACCAAAATATGAAAAAACATAAAAAAACGTTGCCTATGGACCCTATTGAAAGGACACAAAAATTAGTTTGGTTCAATAGCGTTCAGTCTAGATTTCAAGTTAACATGATGGAAATATTCGTTCCATGGAACGAATCCAATTTGGTGAAATTGTTAAGTCAAATATTTTCTGGTCGAGAAAGTGTTGTTAAGCTTTTTGACTTTCGGATTCTTAGTACACTACTTATACGGGATATACGTATATTTATTTTAAGGGGTCAAGCAATAAAAGCTGTAATGATAATAGCATTACCATTACTTTTCTATTTTTTAAATAGTCGATCTTTAATTAAAAGAAAAAAATCATTATATAATGATAATTTTATCAAGATATTTCCATACGTACAACATTTTGGAGCTAGAAAGAAAAGTTTGTTGCTCGTTCCGCATTTGTTTATGTCTTTGCCAAAAGGCAAAAGGAGATATCAACGCCGCTTGCTCAATACAAGCGATAGAATCTCAGAGAACCAAGGAACAATAAGTTGGGAAAGCCCTTCGAAGAAGAAATCAAATTACATCAAATGGGATATTGATTCCACTTTTAATTCGATTCAAAATGAATATTGGGAACCTGCAAAAGAACCTGAAAACCTTTATGAATGGGAGGAAGCAGTACTTCATAAAAAAGATAGGATTGAGGAACTAGAAAACAAAATTGAGCAACTAGAAAAAAGATTAGTTGAAATAGAAGAATTGGATTTCTCTTTAAAATCAGAAGAATCTAGAATTGCAGATTCTATAATTCCAGAATCTAGAATTGCAGATTCTATAATTCCAGAATCTAGAATTGCAGATGCTATAATTGCAGAAAAGAAAAGAATAGTCAAAGAAATCGAAGAATACAAAGAAGAATTAAAAACAGCAAAAGAAGTAAAAGAAAACTATAACAAGTTATTTGAAGAAATGTTAGAAGAAGCAGAAATGATTCAAAAAGAATCAGATCGCACAAGAGAATCTTATTCCTTCTCAGAGTCGGAATTTTTTAGAGGATTGTTTGATCATTTGTCAATAGATGAATCATATATGAGTATTAGGTATAATTATAAGAAGTGGTATAAGTATAGATATGGTAAGAAACCCAGTGAAAAATCCAAATTCTTGAAAAGGCGCCAAGATGCTTTTCGATATTTCAGGAGATTAGAAAAGAATAGAATACTTGATTTATGGAAGGTTAAAACATATCTTAAAAATCCTTCTGTAAATTATGATATTTTATCAGATCCCGCATGGAACATTAGAAAAGATATAAATCAATTAAATTGTATTCGATTTATGAATCAGAGTTTATCTTCAAGATCTTCTTCATCCTGTGATCAAAATAAAGAACAATTAACATTAAATAAAGAAAAAAAAAATTTAACATTAAACAATAATTTGAAAAAAATTGTTCTTAAAATAACGGATCAATTTACTCTATCAGTAACTAAGCCTAATCAGGATGACTATAGTGAAATTCTTCTGAATGTGAATGATCGCATGAGTGATTTATATGAACTGGACAATTTGAAGATCAAGATCTTCAATGACAGAGATGAATTACAGCATGATCAGCATGATTTGATACTTAATATTCTTGATAAAAAGAATCAATTATTTATTGATCAAATAAGATCAAAGGATGATATAACTCAAACTTCGGCACTTATATTGAATGAATATAAGATGCAAGTTTACGAGCATTTTGAAAAAGCATTTAAGAGATTCCATTTGTTGAAGAACGTATTGATGAAATACTCTTTATCAGAAGTATTTAAAGAATACTCTAAGTATTCTTTAAAATTAGATGCTGCATTGGATGATTTAGAATCCGAAACTGCATTGGATGAGTATGCTTCTTCAAAATCGTTCCAGAAATATTATTTTGAATGGAAAAAAATCTTTAAAAGGTTATATATTAAATTGTTAAAAACATTGAATAGATATGCTTTTCAATTGACAAAAGCATTCCATAAATACTATTTGAAATTCCAAAAAATAGGAAATAGAATCTATTGTAAAATATTGGATTTGAAATCACATTTTGAATCACAAAAAATAGGAAATAGAATCTATTGTAAAATATTGGATTTGAAATCACATTTTGAATCACAAAAAATAGGAAATAGAATCTATTGTAAAATATTGGATTTGAAATCACATTTTGAATCACAAAAAATAGGAAATAGAATCTATTGTAAAATATTGGATTTGAAATCACATTTTGAATCACAAAAAATAGTAGATAAAATCTATTGTAAAATATTGGATTTGAAATCACATTTTGAATCACAAAAAATAGTAGATAAAATCTATTGTAAAATATTGGATTTGAAATCACATTTTGAATCACAAAAAATAGTAGATAAAATCTATTGTAAAATATTGGATTTGAAATCACATTTTGAATCACAAAAAATAGTAGATAAAATCTATTGTAAAATATGTGATTTGGGATCCTATTTGGAATTACAAAAACTATTAATTAGAATTTCCGATAAAATATTTGATTTGCAATTAGAATTTTTAGTACAATTAGAGAGAATTTATTCTAATTGTAAATTAGAGATCGTTTTTTCTTATTGTAGAACCTATTGTCCAATATTGGATGCAGAATCACATCCTGATTTAATAAAAATATTATTCTCTTTTCATTCAAAAAAAAAATCTCTCTTATTTATATTTAGAGAAACATATTTCAAAATTAGAGAAAGACATTTTAAATATCCAATTCAAATAAAATATCCAATTCGAATAAATTGGATAAAATTGAATAATGTAACGCAAGATGCAATTACCCAGCATTCATCAAGTTGGAGAAAATGTCAGAAAGAATGGTTCAATCGCTCTATTGTTCGAACTTATGAAAATAGAAATCGGATTTTTGACAATTTTGTATTGTCCATTCAGATCGAATACTTAGAAAAGAGATTACAAGATCTTTTGTCTATTTCCAAACAAAAAAATTTAAAAAACAGAGTGTTGAATCCAATTGAATTATGGATTACTCAATATTGTGGAAATCCCAGTAAAATTTTTTATATCAGTAAAATTTTTTATAATAAAATTGATAAGATCATCTCGGACCATACTACTATCAATCCGATTCAAAATGAAATCAAGTCTAAATCAATCGATGAACAAACAATAGCACCATTAGGTTTGAATGATAAACCGCTAATTCAATCGATTATTGACTTACTCGATAATGGAAATAATTACATGGAATTAGCTAATAACGCTGAGCTTTTGGCAATATTCAATGGAGACAATTGGTTGAATCCCTTAAAACTATCTAATCAAAATTCATTGAGAGCTTCTTTTCCGAAAGCAAATACATTTGAATTTTTAGATTATTTACACCGTCCTCGTTTAAATTATAAAAAAAGATTAGCTTCTTACATGGAAAGGATTCGTATAAAAAAGAAAAATGTTACATATGGACAATTATTGAATTTAGTTCCCATTTATAACAATCTGTTTTTTTCGTCTATTGGTGAAATAAGAGCTTTGTACTCAGAGAAAGAAACTATCTCACTCATAAAGTCACAAGTAAATATATTATTGGATAAATATTTATGCGACCAAGCATTAATACATAATTTTCATAAATCGTCTAAATTACTTAATCAATTGAATTTATTTATTCATAGCAAAATAGATATTTTCTCAATTGAAAATTATAAAGCTCCTTTAATAAGCCTAAAAATTGTCAATTTTGACAAAAAATCTTGCTATCCTTTTTTGAGTAGTTCAGATTCAGAAGAAAAGACCTCTAACCAATCTTCTAAATACAGTGTTAGTTCAAAGATAGATTTTATTCAAACTCAATCTTATCAAGATGATTTACTATCCGAAATCTCTTTTCGAATGAACAAATTTGCAGAAAAAGAAAAATATAGTTCAACAAAAAATTTTAAAAACATAGCCATAGGCGACCTTTTGAATAAAGAGGAACTAAAGTTTTTATTTTCTTTTAAGACCCTTTTTTCTTTTAAGAATCTTCAAATAAATATTCTTCTCTTTGAGAAATGGGGTTTGTTTCAAAAATATAGTTCATGGTTCTGGCTTTTTACTTCCGCAGGATGGAAATATAATAAAAAGATGTTTTTAGCTACTTTTCCAGAAATACCAATAAATACCATTGATCAATTGGTATCAATTCCGCGCACTATTAGTAAAAATTGGAATAAAAAATTGAATATTTTGTCGGCACTTTCTGATCAATTTTGGACACTTCTAAAGTGGGAATTTACAGAGAAAATTATCCCAAAATTGAATCTTCTGTTATCTCGTTGGGATTTTGAACCAATAAATCAAGCAATAAATGAAGGAACAGTTATTGGAAAGGACAAGTCAATATCATTTGATACATGGAAATATTTTAATATACTAAATGTTCAGGAGTATGATTTCTTTATTTATATCTTCATTGGATTTTCCTTCTATACTTCCTGCATAATTCCCTTATGGTTGATTAAGTTTTATAGGAACTTGGAACTCATCAAAGATTTGAAGTTTGACTCCCACAACTTTCAGGGGGTAGGAAAAATGATGCATTCTTTTAGAATGCTTAGAAATTTTTCTAATATAAGTTGGTATGGTTCTTGGCTTACATTTCTCGACTATGCCGAGAAGGAGTCGGATCCTGATGATATAGGATTATCACTACTATTGAAAATTTGGTATGTCAAAAATATTAAACGGCGTTTTTTAAAAAAGTATAGTAAATTTCGCTCAATTGTAAAAAAGGTTTTGTACGAATTTGAAGTCGATGATTTCTTTTTGAGAGAAAAGAGATTATTTTCAATACAAGAAAAAATCTCTAAATTTGAATCGAAGTTAACTCCCCCTATTGGTTTCTTTCATGAATATTTTGAAAAAAGAAACTATCCGGGACTTCTTTATTTTCGATATTTAGCTCAATTTATTCAGCTAGGTCTAACTCATAGAATAGGTCTAATGAATTCCGAATTAAATTCATTGTCTTTAGCAGAAATGCCGATCTTCGCTGCTTTTTATCAGAAGATTACTTCCATGTCAATTCACTCATCTTTATCTGACCAAGTGAGATTTTACCCACTCTACCCGGTACCGTCCTTTTCGAATCGAATTTTATTGATAGGGCCTAAGGAAACTGGACGATCATATTTGGCTAAAAGTTTAGCAGCAGATTCTTATTTACCTTTAATAAGAATATCTCCTCAAAGTTTTTTGAGGCAACAGAAACTTCTGTCTCGCTATGAACCCGAGTTTACATCTTCAGCTAAAGAATCATACCTTGAGCATGAAAATATCCTTAGGTCTCTCGGCTGGTTAGGCAGGCCAAAAGACATATATGAGAAAAAGCATTATGATAAAAAACCTCATAAGTTTTTGTATGACCGAGTAAAGGATCATAACCCTCCAGAGTATTTTTCGAGAAGAGTTATCCAATTTGTGTTTGCACTCAAATTGGCAAAATTGATGTCTCCTTGCGTCATATGGATTCCAAGCATTCATGAACTGAATGATTACTTCTTCCTTACTGCATTATTGATAGAACTCCTTGGGGATTCATATAATGTGATTGATGGTGAAAAAGAAACCACCGTCAAACAAAATGTTATTGTTATTGCTTCAACTCATATTCCAAAAAAAATTGATCCATTTCTAATAACTCCTCCTCGTAGTAAACGAAGATTCGATACATTTATCAACACTAAAAAGATGCCTGCCCTACATCGAGAAAAGGAATTTCCTTTGCTTTTACGTAACAAAGGGCTCTACTTGGAAAAAGAGTGGAACTGCTATGATGAATTTGGATTAACTACCAAAGGCTTTACTACACGAGATTTAGCACAACTTGCTGATGAAATATCCGCAATTAACATAGAGGGAGAGGGAAAAATTTCAGCTATAGACAATAATATAATTGGAGTAGCTTTGTATAGATTACATTGGGGTCCTTGCAATTATAATCTAAAATTCAGTGAATTTTTTAAAGGACTCCCCTATAAGATAGGGAAAGCTGTTATACAAAATAAACTTACATATTTAAAGAATTTCCTAGGCCTTACTCTAGATTTCCAGGGTCGAAGGGGAAACTATTTGCATCAATGGTATTTAGAACCTTCAATTGCAGGAACAGCTGCGAAAGAGTTGGCCATATTCTATCATATTTTGGGTTGCTTGGCCGGATCAGCAGCTCAAGATTGTTGGTTTCTATCGGAATCAAATAAAGAGAATTGGAGTAGTCCTTTTGATCCTTTCATTGCAAATGATTTCATTCTAGCTTCGAGTCTTTTACAAGGTCTTCTGGAAGAGTTTCCATCGTTGGTAATATATCGGGGTAATTCTGATTCCATCACAATTGCTCCTCAGTTCAAAAGAGACACGATGCAAAAAGGATTATCTTCTATACTAGATCAAATCGTTTTATCTAAAGAATTGAGAAACTCCTACGGAGAAGAAGAGGAAACTTCCATAGTTTGTGATTCTAGGACCTGGCGTTTTAGTTTTATTCGCAGCAATCGATTCGAGCATATCAAAGATATAACAACAGAAAATCCTTTATTGGATTATCTTCATCTGTTTGGAAGGTTTCAAGAAAGACCGACCCGTCTTTCTAGTTTGTATTGGAAGAAATTTCTGGCGTCTCGCCCCGACTATCGTCCTGTTTATAGTAAGAAGGACGATATTCCAGAAAGAAAGGCACTTGCTTTCTGGGAAGCAAAATTCTTATACAATAAGTTTGAAAGGATGGGAATATATCAATTTGACACAGAAGAGTATGCAACGGAGTATAAACCTTTAGATACACCAGTAATCTATCTAGCTCGTCGATTTCTTTGGGATCCCGTGAGTATTCGTTTTATAAATAAGCACCCTGTTTTTGAACGAAGAGAACTTTTTCTTTCACAAGAATTTGTGAAGACTATTTATCTTTCTTATTCTTCAACAAGAGAGCTAAAATTCACTTTTAAAAAACCGTTAAAGTCTATTAGGAGGCGGAAAAAGGTAAGAAAAATCGCCCTAGGAATAAAAATTCAGACTAATGATAATGAATTACCTCTTAACATTCAAATCGAAGAAAGAGAAGATTTTGAAACTTTCAAACGCTTTCAAGAAATTGGTATCCGATTGAGACGTGTATTACCATATTCCCAATCGGTGATGAGTGAACGTTGGTTCCGTGAAAAAACACGGGATGATAACTTCAAACAATGTTTGCTCAAGGGAGAAAGGGAAAATATAGATTTATTATCTAATGAATCTCTTATTTATAAAACTCTATCCGAAAGTTATGAATATTTATCAAATTTATTCTTCTCTAATACAATATTATTTAAACAAATAATCAATACATTGTTAAAAGAAAAATGGCTTTCTACGAATGCCATTGATTGCTTATTAGCGGAAGGATTGAATAAGAATAAAACTAGATCTTTGATAAATTAATATTACGATTATGTAAGAGTAAGCATAGTAATAAATATGAGCGAAGTCAGTTCTCTTGAACTTGATGAGATATTCTCTACTATGTTTACTCTTTATTTATTTTATTTGGGTTAATAATAATATAGTATACTTTCCTCCTACACCGAAGAAATAATCTTTCATTTGCTGCTAGAAGCATACAATATTGCTATCTATTTTGTTTATTCAAATTCGATCGTAATTTCCGGATTTTCCAAGACCTTGAAAAGAATAATTTTGAGTATTTTAGCCCTATAAAAAAGGAAAAAAAATACTAGTACTTTTGAAACAAACATAGATGGAATAATATCCAATTTAGATGAATATTATTCCATCTATGTTCTATGTATGGATTGCTTGAATAACGATTGATTATAAAACAATGAAAAATAATTTTGAAAATTCTTTCTTTTTCATTGTTGTTGTTTTTTTTTTTTTAAGAAATTCAATCTAATTGAAATTATGAAATTATATAAATTCGATTTGTTGATATGAGCAATCGAATTGATCATTCAATAGGCGTATGCCTTGAAGAGGACTCGAACCTCCACGCTGTTTAGCACGAGATTTTGAGTCTCGCGTGTCTACCATTTCACCATCAAGGCATCCATTTTATTTCATGGATAAAATATTTAACATTTAACAATACAATATTATAATATTATCACTATCAAAAGATAATTTACAGTCTAATAAATGTATGATCAAACATTTTGTTTTAATTCAATAGAAGCCGGTTACCCAAATCAGAATATGTTAAAGACAGGAATTTCCTGTATAGTCCTATTGTATCATATATAAATATAGTTAAATCTCTTTTATTTAACTATAATAATTAAAGGTGGATATAGGCATTTGTATTTTATTTTTAAATGATAGTAAAGGAGAAATATTTATGTATGAAGTTCAATATCTAGATTTAGTACTTACAGAGAAAAGTTTTAATCTATTTCAAAAAAATCAATATATTTTCAATGTCGATTCGAGATCTAATAAAACAAAGATCAAAAATTGGATTGAACTTTTCTTCAATGTTAAAGTAATAGGAGTCAATAGTTATCGACCTCCGCAAAAGAAAGAAAGAAAAGGAAATATAAAACAAATAATGAAACATAGAATTCATTATAAACGCATGATTATTACACTAAAACCAGGTTATTCTATTCCACTTTTTCCTTCAAAATCAAACTTATTTAATTGAAATAAATAATAACATGACCACCCGTTCATATAGGACTTTTACTCCAGGCACACGTGATAAATCTCTATCAAGTTTTGATAGAAAAGTCCAATCTCATCCACAAAAGAAATTGACTTCCGGGCAGCATCGTTGTGGGAAAGGTCGTAATAACAGTGGAATTATTACCATACGACATAGAGGAGGAGGTCACAAGCGTCTATATCGTCAAATTGATTTTCGACGGAGTAAGAAAAACATATTGGGAAAAATTGTAACAATAGAAAGCGATCCTAATAGAAGTGCATATATCTGTCTTGTGCACTACAGAGATGGTGCAAAGACATATATTTTGCATCCGAGAGGGATTATGATTGGAGATACTATTCTTTCCGGTCCAAGAGCTCCCATATCAATGGGAAATGCCCTACCTTTGAGTGCGGTTTGAATTATTAATTTACGTAATCGGAAATAACCGATTGGGTTTACAGCAAAACCTTAAAATCTATCACTGATCCAACTAGGATACTTTGATGGGATCAACCCCAAAGGGAAACTGAGGATAAAGAACAGCAGGTGATTGAGTTCAATAGTTTCTGGAATTATTGACTCCAGAGATATGATAATATGGAGAAGACTTAATTGTCTGAAGCAGAAACAGAAACAAATAAGGTAAAGGAACCCTTGTTATGAAGAGAAAGACAAGTAACTCACATTTGATTTGATGGTCAAAGGCAGATTCGAAGCTGAACAGTGAAAATATTTTTTTCTTTTTTTCTAATAAAGAAAATTTCTATTTCAAATGCCTCCTACGTTATCCGGAAGATGCGAAAGCATTAACGTAATTTGATAAAGTCATTCATTCTGAATGCTACATGAAAAAAGAACATAAGCCAGATGATGGAATAAAAAAACCTAGGATGTATAGAGTAAGGACATAAGGAATTGAAAGTATGCCCTTCATCCTAAACCAAAAAATCGATTAATAATATATATTTATATATTTACATCAAGTATTATAAATATTCATTCACATCCAGAAAGCTGTATGCCCTGAGAGAGGCTTGTACAGTTTGGGAAGGGATTTTTAAAAATTAAAGGTCTACTTCAACCAATATACCTTTAGGTACGACTATACATAATGTCGAAGTACAAGTCGGAAAAGGCGGACAATTAGCTAGAGCAGCCGGTGCTGTGGCAGAATTGATCGCAAAAGAAGGTGGATTGACCACATTAAGATTACCATCTGGGGAGGTTCGTTTAATATCTGAGAACTGCTCAGCAACAATTGGACAAGTAGGCAACGTTAAATGGAAAAATAGAACTTTAAGTAAAGCTGGATCAAAGCGTTGGCTGGGTAAACGTCCTGAAGTAAGAGGAGTAGTTATGAATGCTGTGGATCATCCTCATGGGGGTGGTGAAGGGAGAGCTCCAATTGGCAGAAAAAAACCCCTGACCCCTTGGGGCTATAGCGCACTTGGAAGAAAGAGTCGGAAGAGAAATAAATATAGCGATGTTTCAATCCTTCGTCGACGTAAGTAGGAATAGTTGTAAATCCATTTTGTCTTTTCTATCAATAAAAAGAAAGGTAATTGACCATGGCACGTTCACTAAGAAAGAATACTTTTGTATCTAATGATTTATTGAGTAAAATAGATAATCTAAACATGAATAAAGAGAAGAAGATACTAGTCACCTGGTCCCGAAGATCTGCCATTGTACCCGCAATGATTGGTCATACCATTGCTATTCATAATGGAAAGCTACATCTACCTATTTTTATATCAAATGGTATGATAAACCACAAATTAGGGGAATTTGTACCTCCTTGCATTTTCCAGGGACATGCAAAAAAGGATAAAAAATCGAAAAAGGATAAAAAATCGAAAAAGGATAAAAAATAAAAGCAGCAAAGAAAAACGATAAAAAAAAAAATATCGTTGTAATTGTATTGTAAATAGTATACATTAATTTATTATGGAGGATAAAAATGAAATTACGTAAGTTTTATAAGTTCTATAGAAATCCGGAGTTTGGAGAAGATTTAGGCATGTCTAAACTTGTAAATAAGGGTTTTCCAAAAATCCAAGGTGCAGCTAAATATAAAGCTGTAGCTAAACATATACGTATGTCTTCTAATAAAGCCCTTAGGGTAGCTCGTCAACTTCGTGGTCGTCCCTATCTGGACGCACTTCGTATACTTAATTGTATGCCTTATAGAGCATGTGAGCCCATATTAAAAGTACTTCGTTCTGCAGCCGCAAATGTATATGAGAATATGCGTCTATCATACAAATCTTTATTTGTCCTTAGGACTGAAGTGAATGAAGGTCCTCCTTTCAAAAGATTTCGACCTAGAGCTCGGGGACGCGGTTATCGAATACAGAAACCCACTTGTCATATAACTATTATATTGCAAGATAAACATGACCCTAACTCTTTTATTGCAAAAAAAAAAAATATGTATGGGAAACAAAATAAATCCACTTGGTTTTAAACTTGGTTTTACTCAAAACCATTGTTCCCTTTGGTTTGAAAAAAGGGATTATTCCGAAGATTTACGAGAAGATGAGAAAATATATAATTGCATTGAAAATTATGTCCAATATATAAAAAAAAAAAAAGACGAAAATGATAGTTATCGAGGAATTACACATATAGAGATTCTGAAACAGACCGAATTGATTTCGGTAAACATATATATTGCATTTGTGAACTTGTTTATCGAAAAACAGGGTCAACAAAAAAAGGAAGAAAAAGCAGAAGAAGAAGAAGAAGAAATTAAGCAATTAAGAAAGGAAGTACAAAAAATGCTTGTACAAAATATGCTTGATTCTGTAAGTAGAAAACTTGTCATTTATATAGAAAAAGTGCAGAAACCTTATAGAGAACCAAAAATTCTTGCGGAATATATTGCTCTACAACTAAAGGAGAGAGTTGAAATAAAAAAAATAATGAAAAAAGCTATTGAACTGGCTGAAAAGGCAGATGTACAAGGTGTTAAAATAAAAATTAAAGGGCGTCTTAACGGAATTGAGAGAGCCCGTAAAGAATCGGCTATGCAAGGTAGAGTGCCCCTACATACCCTTCGAGCTAAAATTGATTATTGTTATTATGCGGTTCAAACCGTCTATGGAGTATTGGGGATCAAAATTTGGATCTTTGTTGAAGATGAGCGATTTTCTATAATCTGATAAATTATAAATCTTAAATTCTATAAGATCAAATAAAAATAATTAACCATCTTGGAGCAGTGCTATGCTTAGTGTGCGACTCGTTGAGATCAAGCTTTTACTTCTTTTCTAGAATGATAGAGAACTCGAAATAAAAACAAATTGGTCTCTAGTATATTTGTTTCATATTAATTACTAAGATCCAATAAGCTAGTTATTAACTATAGATAGTTCTATCAAAATGAACAAAAGACTTTCTTCCACGAAGAGACAAATCTATATCTCTCGTAAAGAGAAAAAGAGTCTTTGGTAATGCAAGAAAAGAAAAAGGGTAGGAAGGAGAAAAAGAAAAAATGAAATCTTCTACCTTATAGTATTGTATGGTTCATAAATCACCCCAAAAGAGCAATGTGATAAAGCATAGGAATTATCCTGATTATTTCTATTCAGTTTATAAGCAAAAAGAAAAAGAGCTTCGGATCAATGCAAACTAAGAAAATTGATTCTTGTAAGATAAGAAATAGAAATAAGAGCTCCATTGCAGAGGGTAAACCTAAGCAGCCATTTGAAAGCTATGGGAACGATGGAACCTGTGACTGCATAAGATCATATAGAAATCTGAATCATTCATTGGATAGGATGGCGAAATAAACCAATAAAGAATCATTGGAGTCCATAAGTCGACCCCAAATATTGAAAGAGTTAATATTCGCCTGTAAAATACTTATTAGGCAGTACCAATATATAATATAAGAGGTATTTATAATATATACTATATATATACATTATGTGTAATGAAATGAGGAAATACAGATTTATTCCTATACACTATAACTATAAACTATATATAAATATAAGGCATGAGACATGATCTCAATATTTATTATCCAAATTTGCCATAGATTCTTTACAAGGAGCCGGATGAGAAGAAACTTTCATATCCGGTTCTGAAATAGAGATGGGATTCAAATAGTATTACCATCGACTAGAACCCAAAAAGAACGAAATTTCGTCACCAACATAGGGGAAGAATCAAGGGAGTATCTTCTCGGGGCAACCGCATTTGTTTTGGTAAATTTGCCCTTCAGGCATTGGAACCTGTTTGGATCACATCTGGGCAGATAGAAGCAGGACGACGAGCAATTACTCGTTATGCCCGCCGTGGCGTAAAAATATGGATACGTATATTTCCCGACAAACCTATTAGAACGAGACCTGCAGAAATACGTATGGGTTCGGGGAAAGCCAAGGGATCTCCAGAATATTGGGTATCTGTCGTCAAACCAGGTCGAATACTTTATGAAATAAGTGGAGTATCAGAAACTATAGCTAGAACAGCTTTTCAAATCGTTGCATACAAAATGCCTATACATACTAAATTTATTACTAGTTCGCGTAAATTGCGTAAATTTATTACTAGTTCGCGAAAATAATGCCGAACCAAAGAGATATTTTTCGCAGAAAAAGATTATTTCATTATAACAAGTACTTTTTTTTTGCCGAGGTAACAATTTTTTTGGAGGAAAAATGATTCAGTTTCAAACTTACTTGAATGTAGCAGACAACAGTGGAGCCCGAAAATTAATGTGTATTCGAGTGTTAGGAGCAGGTAATTGTAACACTGCTAATATCGGCGATATTATCATTGCTATAATTAAAGAAGCAGCACCTAATATGCCTTTGCAAGAATCAGAAGTAGTTAGAGCCGTAGTTATACGTACGTGTAAAGAAATTAAACGTAGTGATGGAATAATAATACGATTTGATGACAATGCAGCAGTTGTCATTGATCAGAAAGGAAATCCAAGAGGAACTCGAGTTTTTGGTTCAGTTACTGAGGAATTAAGAGAATTTCATTTCACCAAAATAATATCATTGGCTCCGGAAGTATTATAAATGCTTATAAATTATGTAGAAATTATGTAGAAGTAATGTCAGGTATATTTTTAAAAAAAGATAAACATGCCTTTTTATTGATTTTATCAATTCCTAAGAATTAGTTTGTCATGGGTAACGATACTATTGCTAATTTAATGACTTATATAAGAAATGCTGACATGGTAAAAAAAAAAACAGTTCGAGTAGCAGCTACTGTTATTACCCAGAACATCACAAGGATTCTTCTACGAGAAGGTTTTATAGAGGATGTTAGGGAACATCGAGAAGGTAAAAAATCTTTTTTTGTTTTAACTTCAAAATCTAGGGGAAGGACGAAAAAGAGATATATAACCGGTTCAAAGCGTATTAGCAAACCTGGTCTGAGAATCTATTCTAATTCTCGAGAGATCCCTAAAGTTTTAGGTGGAATGGGTGTCGTAATCCTTTCTACTTCGCAAGGAATTATGACTGATCGAGAAGCTCGACAAAAAAACATAGGAGGGGAATTATTATGTATTTTATGGTAACTCCAAAACAAAAAGTAAACGGAAGAGCCTTTACAATATTGCACAAAACGTATTATTTATGATGCTATTATTTATGTTATGATGATATAATCAACAAAAATAATATAACGAAAAGAAATAAATTGAATTAAACATAATGAATTACTACTTACTTCAATTGTTTTCTATTGTTCATATACATGAAAATGAAAAGCATGTATATGAAAACTATGCTTATCAAAACTATGCTTATCAAAAGCAAATTTGGAAAAATAAAATAAAAATGGCGACAAAAAGGAATTATGTCGTTCTTGACGGTGAAGTTATTGTAGCATATCCTGATGGTATATTCTTAGTCCGCTTAGATAACGAAATGGAGGTTTTAACCACTATATCGGGTCAAATGAGATATCGAATAGTACGAGTAGTACCGGGAGATAGAGTTAAAGTTGAAATACCTATTTACGATTTAACCAGAGGACGTATAATATATAGATATCCCGTCAAACGAAATGACGAATTTGCTCAAGATTTTTAAATAAAGGACCACAAATATGAAAACCCGTGCTTCTGTTCGCAAAATTTGCGAAAAATGTCGCCTAATTCGTAGAGGGAAACGCCTTCTTGTAATTTGTTACAATCCGAGGCATAAACAAAAACAGGGATAATTGATATCTATATCAAGATATGAAGTCTAAAAGAAATTTTTTCTTATTATTTAGAATATAATAAATATATATTTATTATATTCTAAATATATATTATAATATAATATTCCATTTTTTTTTTTACTCATTTAAATAATTTCAATAAATATAGAAAAAACTACAAAAAAATTCGTGTCAAAAACTACAAAAAAATTTGTGTCAAAAACTAGAAGAAAATATGTGCCACGAAAATATGTCCCACGTAGAGCTACAGGAAGATTTTTGCCACGTAGAACTAAACATCGAATACTGAAAGGAGTTATTTATGTTCGAGCAAGTTTTCGCAATACCATTGTTACTGTTACAGATACACGGGGGCAAGCGGTTTCTTGGTCTTCTGCTGGTGCTTGTGGTTTCAAAGGTACAAGAAGACGTTCACCATTTGCTGCTCAGACTGCAGCAAAAAATGTTGTTCATACCTTAGTAAATCAAGGTCTTCTGAAAGAAGCAGAAGTTTTGATAAGTGGCCCTGGTCCGGGGAGAGATACAGCATTACGAGCCATTGGTCAAAGTGCTATAAAATTAAGTTATGTACGTGATGTAACTCCTATGCCACATAACGGATGTAGACCTCCTAAAAGGAGACGTGTGTAAGAATTGAAAAAATTTCAAGAGAAAGAAGTTATTCAACTATTTATTCAAATAATATTATGAATCAGAATCAAATATCAGTATCAATTAAGATACCAGAATTGAAGTGCGTCGAATCCAGAACAGACAGTAAGCGTTTTAATTATGGTCGTTTCACTCTATCTCCGCTTTGCAAAGGTCAAGCTAATACAATAGGCAGCACAATAAGAAGAGTTTTACTCGGAGAAGTGGAAGGAACATGTATCACACGTGCTCAATTTCAAAATATATCAAACGAATATTCCGTGATAATAGGTATTGAAGAATCGATACATGAAATTTTGATGAATCTGAAAGAAATTGTACTTCGAAGTGATGCGTACGGAATTCGAGAAGGATCTATCCATGTTGTCGGACCAAAAAAAGTAACCGCTCAAGATATCATGTTACCACCTTCTGTGAAAATAATTGATACTACACAACATATAGCTAACATAAACAAATCAATTACGTTAGATATATCATTACAAATTGAAAAAGGCCGCGGATATATTATCCAAAATCCAAATAATTATAATTCTAAGGATGGAATTTTTCCTATAGATGCTGCCTTTGTCCCTGTTCAAAATGTAAATTACAGTATTCATTCCTATTGGAGCAAAAATGACATACAAGAATTTCTATTTCTTGAAATATGGACGAACGGAGGATTAGCTCCTAAAGAAGCACTTTATGAAGCTTCTCGAAATTTTATTTCCTTTTTAGTTCCCTTTCTGCATGCAAAAGAAGAGAACATTGATGGAACAAACAGTCTAAGCGACAATATTACTCCTCCCTTAGCTATTTCGAATATATCGACTGATACGAAGAGAATAGTTTTTGATGAAATGTATATTGACCAATTAAAATTCTCTACTAGGATATATAATTGCCTCAAAAAGGCCAATATAAATACATTATCGGACCTCTCGAATTACAGTCGAGAAGATTTAATGAAAATAAAACATCTTGGGGAACAATCTGTCAAAGAAATATTGGAATATATGCGAAATATTGGAATTGATTCACCGGGGAATCGGGTTTAGATTTAGAAATTAGTTCTATTTCATATCTCCATTCCCTTTTACTATGTTTTTTTCTTCTGGAAAAATAATTTGAATAAATCTTTGACTATTCTATAACAATATTAGAAAATATCTGATTAAAATATATCTAGGGAGTAGTTGCTTCAAGACAAATGGTCTCTCCCTAGATATATGAACAAAAGATATATTTAGATATTCTAAATTAGATATTCTAAATTAGATCAAATTGAAAAAGACCGAGAGTTAAAGATTCATCGATAGGTAACGTTGCCCCAATACCTAACCAAAGAGCTACTGCGGTACCGATTAAGAATACTGTTGTAGCTACTGGACGACGAAATGGATTTTGAAATTGATTCACATTCTCCAAGAAAGGGACTGTCAATAGTCCTGCAGGTACTGAAGCCATTAAAAGGACACCTAATAATTTATTAGGTACTGTACGAAGTATTTGAAATACGGGGAAAAAATACCATTCGGGCAATATTTCCAAAGGAGTTGCAAATGGATTTGCCGGTTCACCAATCATTGATGGTTCTAGAACTGCTAAACCTACGGTACATGCAATAGTGCCAAAAATAACTACTGGAAAAATATATAAGAGATCATTGGGCCAAGCGGGCTCGCCATAATAATTATGGCCCATACCTTTAGCTAATTTAGCCCTTAATACAGGATCATTCAAGTCAGGTTTCTTTGTTATTGGGATAAGTAGATTATTATGAATGAATCTATCCCCCGAAAGAACCGGACATGTCCATTTTGATCATCCGGCTCGAGCAATACAATAATTGAGATCAAAATGATGAAGGGCGTATCGTTAGAATAAGTATAATTAAGAAGATCTATACCATTCTTAATAATTTGATTATTTCGTATTAAATAGCTCAGTACCCAAGTAAGCTCACAAATTCGATCATGATCAATATGCCTTTTGGATCATCTTATTCCTTGTAATCTATGTGTATCTTGACCTCCACAATTTTTTTGCATACAAGGTATTGACTTGTTACTGGTCTGGCCTTTTTCCTTCTTTAGACCCCTTCTTTTACTCCGATAGTTTACCCTATTGAAATGCAAGGGAAATGCATGCATTTTCATACTATGAAAAGTATAAGTAAGTAATAAATTTTACTTATTAATGTTATTACTATTACCTGGATCTCACGGAGCCTAATTCGGATTTGATCATAGAAATAACTCTCTTGGAACACAACAAAGTGCTCATCTTTTACCCAAGTTTTAAACTTCCAATTTTTTGAAAGAAAATTGGGACAGAGACACATTTCGTCATGAATCTTTATATGGCAGATCCTAAAATTGATCTGCACAGCCTAACCAATAGTTCAAGTCACACACTCCCATAATCCATTTTCTCCGTCTGAGATGAGTATCTACTTTCATTATTTGTATTAAATAAAGAATACTTAATAATTCTAATTGAAAGGAGAAATCCGAGAAACATGCTTTCTTATTTCTATATTTTCAATAAGAAATATTCGCGGCAATGATATATCGTACAAATACTAGTAAAATATACACTAGTAAAATATAAAAAATGTATATTTCCTTTTTATAAAGGACCTGAAATACCTTGTTTGCGGATCATTAGAAAGTGCATTAACATAAATACAGCAGTAAGAAGGGGTAATATGAAGGTGTGTAAACTATAAAAACGAGTCAAAGTAGATTGACCTACACTAACGCTTCCGCGTAATAACTCTACCAAAGGGGTTCCTATTAACGGAATGGCCTCAGGCACACCGGTCACAATTTTTACTGCCCAATAACCAATTTGATCCCAGGGCAAAGAATAGCCAGTTACACCGAAGGATACGGTTAATACAGCTAGAATTACACCCGTAACCCAAGTTAATTCGCGAGGTTTTTTGAATCCACCTGTTAAATAAACACGAAATACATGTAAGATCATCATTAAAACCATCATACTTGCCGACCATCGATGGACCGATCGGATTAGCCAACCAAAGTTCACTTCCGTCATTATGTATTGAATAGAGGCAAAAGCTTCTAGAACGGTGGGACGATAGTAAAAAGTCATCGCAAAACCGGTAGCTACTTGCACCAAAAAACAAGTCAGTGTGATTCCCCCTAGGCAATAAAATATATTCACATGAGGAGGAACATATTTACTAGTGATATCATCCGCAATCGCCTGAATCTCGAGACGTTCTTCGAACCAATCGTATACTTTATTGAGATAGGTAAACTCAAGTTCCCCCTCTGAAAACCGTATATGAAAATTTCCTTTCATACGGCTTAAACAAGAACACCCAAATACCTTTTTGAGCAAAGTACATGGTTTGCAAAATCAAAAAATAATTGATATTTCATTTCTTTGTATGAAGGAAGAGGATTCAGAATAATCCATGATTTCCTACAATAATAAGGAAGAAGAATAGAATTCTCAATTTTCAAGTTGGCGCATTCTTATGCAAAATAAATTGCTATAGGCCTTTTGAACGATCTTTTCTCCTATTCGTAATTATAAATCACCTAGAGAACAACTAGTATGGACGATAAATAGGAATTATCTTGTCGAGATCTCAATAGATGAATCAATCTAAACCTCAGATTTCTATTTAACCCCGATGATTTTTTAATACTCAAAAGGTTTTATGGGTTATAACCTTTCCATTTCATTGTTACTCACTTAATGAAATATACCAACTAATAAAAATGAAATACTATTTCATTCTTTAGTCAGCCTCAGTATAAAAAGGAAGAGAGATCTCTCAAATTATTATCATAGTTCTTTCAAATTATTGAGAAGCTTGGTCACGAGGTCTCAAAAACCGGCATAAACCATAGTTCAGATTTTCTTGAATATATTCTATATCTCGTGCTCAAGATATTAACTATTAGAGCAATATCTAACGAGGTAGGAGGACCGTCTTTATTTTATGAAGACAACAGACCGGTTTTCTGTACTAGAATAGAGATCAATTTTAACAAGTCGCACACCCATAATTCCAAAAATCCTTAGATAAAAGTAATTACACGATCAAACTACCAGAACGTAATAAACTAAAAATGAAAGTTATTCAAAATCTTTCCTTCCTTAGTTCTTTTTCTTTTGGATGAACTCGGGATCCGGGCGGATTTTCTAGTTTTTCTAGACCCAACTAACTGGAATTCCGTCTAATAAAATGGAAGAATTATAAATCTCCAAGATAATAGATAAGGATACTGCAAATAGAGCCATTGCAATACCCATAAAAGGAGTAGTTCCCCATCCGGGAGCAACTTTACCAGATTCTGTATTAAGTGGCTTTAAATAATTTCCTACAATAGTTCGTATTGGTCCAGTTTTGGAAGTATCATCAATGGTCTGTGTAGCCATAAAAACAATAGTATTGTTTGAGATCTAATTAACTTTGTATACTATTATGTGTATATACATACATAGGATTACCTACCAATGGAAACTGCAACCTTAGTCGCTATCTCCATATCTTGTTTACTTGTTAGCTTTACTGGTTATGCCCTATACACCGCCTTTGGGCAACCTTCTGAACAACTTCGAGACCCTTTTGAAGAGCACGAGGACTAGTAAAAATGACCTTCCCGATCGGGAAGGTCATTTTTTTCTTATATTATAATTTTTTCTTATATTATAAGGAGGATTCGAAAAATAGGAAATTATTTCCCCCCTCTATCCGGAACTTTAGGGGGTTCTCGGAAGAAAATAGCAAAAAAAATTATCCCTAAGGTCGACACCAAAAGGAATGTATAAACCAATGCTTCCATAGATTCAATCGTAGTTTACAATTAATAGAGACAGCTTTCGTACTAATTACAACATTTTTCATAATTTCCTGAAATTCAATTTCTCAATATTGCATTAACGAGCGGAGCAATACTATATTATACCACTTGTCTTTTAGTAGTCGGATCTCCTAATTTTTGGAATGCCCCAAATTCTACTTGAGCATCCAAATCCGGATCAATACCAGCGAAAACATCTCTGAATAGAGTTCTAGCACCATGCCAAATGTGTCCAAAAAAGAAAAGAAGAGCAAATGTAGCATGCCCAAAAGTAAACCAACCCCTTGGGCTACTCCGAAAAACACCGTCCGATTTCAAAGTAGCACGATCTAACTCAAAAATTTCACCTAATTGGGCACGTCTAGCATATTTTTTGACTATAGCAGGATCGCCAAAACTAACTCCATCAAGTTCACCACCATAGAACTCAACAGTTACACCTACTTGTTCAACACTATATTTTGATTCTGCTCTCCTAAAAGGAACATCGGCTTTCACAATTCCTTCTTCATCTACTAGAACGACTGGAAATGTTTCGAAAAAGGTAGGCATACGACGTACAAAAAGCTCATGTCCCTTTTTATCTTTGAAAATAGGGTGTCCTAACCAACCAACAGCAATTCCATCTCCATTGTCCATTGCACCCGCCCTGAATAACCCCCCTTTAGCTGGATTATTCCCAATGTAATCATAAAAAGCAAGTTTTTCAGGGATTTTTGACCAAGCTTCTGATAGACTTAGATTTTCAGCCAGACCGGCACGAACCCGTCGATCTATTTCTTGTTGGAAGTATCCCTGATCCCACTGGTAACGAGTAGGACCAAATAATTCGATCGGAGTGGTTGCGGAACCATACCACATTGTTCCGGCCACAATGAAAGCTGCAAAAAACACAGCAGCAATACTGCTGGAGAGGACAGTTTCAATATTTCCCATACGTAATCCTTTGTATAAACGTTGGGGAGGACGAACACTGAGATGGAATAGACCTGCTAATATACCCAATATACCTGCTGCAATATGATGAGAAGCTATTCCTCCTGGAACAAAAGGATCAAAACCTTCAGCTCCCCATGCCGGATTTACAGGTTGTATTTTTCCAGTTAGCCCATAAGGATCAGACACCCATATTCCAGGTCCATACAAACCCGTTACATGAAATGCTCCGAATCCGAAACAAGCTGCTCCTGAGAGGAACAAATGAATTCCAAAAATCTTAGGCAAATCTAAAGAAGGTTTTCCTGTACGGGAATCACAGAATACGTCTAGATCCCAATATACCCAATGCCAGATAGCTGCTAAAAAGCACAAGCCAGAAAACACAATATGTGCCCCGGCTACACCTTCATAACTCCAAATACCTGGATTAGATACAGTTTCTCCGGTTATACTCCATCCACCCCATGAATCCTTTATTCCTAAACGAGTCATAAAAGGTATAACGAACATACCTTGTCTCCACATTGGATCAAGAATAGGATCGGATGGATCGAAAACTGCTAATTCGTAAAGAGCCATTGAACCGGCCCAGCCAGAAACTAGAGCTGTATGCATTATATGCACAGCGATTAACCGGCCAGGATCATTCAACACGACGGTATGGACACGATACCAAGGCAAACCCATGAAAATACCCCTTTATCAGAAAAAGTAGACACTATGTAACTTTCTCGCATTAGAGAAGATTATGCTATGGAGTTAGACCTTTGTCTCAAAGGAAGAACAGTTTCAAAAAATAGAATTGAGAAGCGGATATATTTTATCCTTTATATGTACCAATATACAATGTGGAAATTGGTCCCATTTGTTTTCTATCTTTGTTTTCTATCAAATAAAAACACAAAAACCTAACCAATTAGGTATTTTACGAAGAAAGGCACGTCCGCTTATTTGGTCCTATCACTCATTTGATCTTATAATATATTTTTGTAATAGAAAGAAATATTTAATATACTTTTGATATAATAATGACCAACTTACCCTCTGTTTTCGTGCCTTTGGTAGGCTTGTTTTTTCCAGCAATTACAATGGTTTTTCTTTATTTCTATATTCAAAATGACGAAATTTTATGAATCTGATCAAAGCATATTAATAAATAGGTTCCAATCTTTCAATCGTAGAACCAATATATATATATATTCTAATATAAGATAAAAGAACATAAATAGATCTAAATAGATATTCCTCTTTATTTAGATCTATTGATATATTATATTGATATATGATAAATAAATGGAGATACAATCTATGGATAGATTGTAAATGATACATATTATACAGACCCGTGTGTGAAAGAATAAGTCTTTCTTACTTATACTTTAAAATATGTGTATATATATTTAAAATATGTGTATATATACATTTGAATATAGAGATTGATATTTTGATTTGACTGATGCAATAAAGTATCATTTTGACAATCAATAAGTCAATGACAAAATTTCCATGCTAAAAAAAGCAAAGACAAAAAACTAACATGGAAAAAGAATAAGAAGAATAAAATCGTTATAGATTTATAATTATTATTTTTTTTAGATGCTTATATGTATATGGCTAGTTTATGTTTATTAATATAGCCAATTTATGAGAATTACTTTCGAATGGGAGTGAAAATTTGTTCAATCCCTCAAATTAAATAGGACGTAATTTGTTATGAATCGTCGATCCAAATGGCTCTGGATAGAACCCATAACAGGGTCTCGAAAAATAAGCAATTTTTTTTTTGCTTGTCTCCTTTTTTTGGGTTCACTAGGATTTTTTGTGGTCGGAATTTCAAGTTACCTTGGTAGGAACCTGATACCCTTATTGTCATCTCAGCAAATACTTTTTGTTCCACAAGGAATTGTAATGTGTTTTTATGGGATTGCAGGTCTGTTCATTAGTTCTTATTTGTGGTGCACTATTTTCTGCAATGTGGGTAGTGGCTATAATAAGTTTGATGAAAAAGAAGGAGTTGTATGCCTTTTTCGTTGGGGATTTCCTGGAAGAAATCGTCGTATTTTCCTCCAATTTCTTATGAAGGATATTCAGGCGATCAAAATGGAAGTTCAAGAAGGTATTTTTCCTCGTCGTGTTCTTTATATAGAAATAAAGGGCCAACAAGACATCCCCTTAACTCGTACTGAACAAAATTTGACCTTGCGGGAAATGGAACAGAAAGCTGCCGAATTAGCCCGTTTTTTGCGCGTATCCATTGAAGGATTTTGAAAATCTTCTTTTTTAATATACAAATTGATAGATCTCGTATTAGTAGATACAAGAAAAAGTTTTGACATAACATTTGTCTAGATCTAGAGGGGAAGACCATATAGTCAGTTTATTTCCACCAACACGAAATGTAACTTATGGAAGCATACCGGTATTGTTCGGCAGTTCGCAAACACTCCATAAAATTCTTTATCTATAGAAAAGGCCCAATAAAAACAAATAGAACATTTCAAAAAAATACAATGAAGTAAATGACTATATAATATAGATATAGTTTTTTATACCTTTTTTACATATGCGCGCGAAATTCAAAATTTCATCTCCTATATGTACCAAAGAGTACAGAATTGATATTATTAGACTTAAACTTCAATTTATTTGGCACTTAAATTGAAGTGATTCTTCGGGTCAAGAGTTAAATAAGAAAACAATAAATAGAAAATGAGTCCAGATCAAATCGATTTTCAAGGATTGATCCTTCCTTTTTTACTCTACTTCTCATTTGGAACAAACCATCCCTCGATATTTTATCTCGAGGTCGAAGAATTATGCAAAAAATCATTCTATGGATATCATACCTCGTTCTATAATTCGTACTTTGTTCAGATTTTGGACAGAGCTAACGAGCCAATCCAGTTCGTTAGCGATTCACGAATTGGAAGTCGCCAAATATAAAGCATTAGCTTCTCTACAATATCTTACATGTTTAATAGTATTGCCTTGGGGAATTTCAATTTCATTACAGAACGGTTTAGAATCTTGGGTTACAAATTGGTGGAATACTGGTCAATCAAAAAAAATTTTTGACTTTTTACAAGAAAAAAACGTTATACGAAAATTTGAGAAAATAGAGGAACTATTCCTGTTAGAAATAATGTTGGAAGATTATTCGGAAACGTATTCACAAGATCTTCGTGTAGAGATGCAGAAAAAAATGATCCAATTGGTGAAAATATATAATCAAGATTGTATCCAAATAATCTCACATTTATTAGCAAATCTAATAGGTTTAGTTCTTCTAAGTGTTTATCTCATTCTGGGTAAGAAGAAACTTGGCATTCTAAATTCTTGGATCCAAGAAGTCTTCTACAGCCTAAGCAATACAATGAAAGCTTTTTCTATTCTTTTAGCAACCGATCTATGTATTGGGTTTCATTCGACCCATGGTTGGGAACTGATAATCAATTCGATCTTCGAAAATTATGGATTTGCCCATAACGAACGAATAATATCTGGTCTCGTTTCAACTTTTCCAGTCATTTTAGACACAATTTTCAAATATTGGATCTTCCGTCGTTTGAATCGTACATCTCCTTCACTTGTAGTAATTTATCACTCGATGAATGAATAACAAATGGATTTATTACCCCACCTCCCCCTCCCTTTTTTACTTTTTTTAGGGCGGTACTTCTTCTTTTTTATCTTTAGGTTTAATATAGTAGGAGAATTGCAGGCAGGTAACTATGATAGTTACCTACTAACATTTATTTTTAATAAAAGAATTGTAACCAAAAATTAAATCATGCAAAATAAAAAAACTTATGATGACTGGGTGAAAAAGTGTATAACTAAATCAATTTCCGTCTTAATCATGATAGATATAATGACTCGGACATCTATTGCAAATGCATATCCCATTTTCGCACAGCAAGGTTATGATAATCCTCGAGAAGCAACTGGGCGTATTGTATGTGCCAATTGTCATTTGGCTAAAAAACCTGTGGAGATCGAAGTTCCACAGTCCGTGCTTCCTGATACGGTATTTGAAGCAGTTGTTAAAATACCCTATGATAAGCAAATAAAGCAAGTTCTTGCTAATGGTAAGAAAGGAACTTTAAATGTAGGAGCTGTTCTTATTTTACCCGAAGGTTTTGAATTAGCTCCTCCGGATCGTATTTATCCTGAGATTAAGGAAAAAATAGGGGATCTTTATTTTCAGAACTATCGTCCCAATCAAAAAAATATTCTAATAATAGGACCTGTTCCTGGTCAAAAATATAGTGAAATTGTGTTTCCCATCCTTTCACCAAATCCCGCTACTAATAAAGCAGCTCACTTCCTGAAATATCCCATATATGTGGGTGGTAATAGAGGAAGAGGACAAATTTATCCCGATGGGAGCAAAAGCAACAATACAGTCTACAACGCTTCAGCAACGGGTAAAGTAAGTAAAATTGCACGTAAAGAAAAGGGTGGATATCAAATAACTATCGATAATCCATCAGACGGTCGACAAGTGGTTGACTTTGTACCTCCGGGACCAGAACTTCTTGTTTCCGAAGGCGAATTCATCAAGGCGGATCAGTCGTTAACAAATAACCCTAATGTAGGTGGATTTGGTCAGGAAAATGCAGAAATAGTACTTCAAGATCCTTTACGTGTTCAAGGTCTTTTATTGTTCTTAGCATCTGTCATTTTAGCACAGATATTTCTGGTTCTTAAGAAGAAACAATTTGAGAAAGTTCAATTGGTCGAAATGAATTTTTAGGTGCATAAAAGAATTGAATCTCAATTCTTATTGATAATTAATGCAATTATATAAATAAAAATCGCAACAATAAAGTAATACTTCTTCAGAGCCCTTCATTTGTCCCTCCCCTCTGTTCGAATATATTGTGAAGGATAAGGGGATATAAATAATATGTGCATCTTTAATAAGATGCTTGCTAAACAGTGAGTTCCCTAGTCATGCGCAACATTACATATTATATATATATATGTCATCTTTTCTCACCTTGATCTATCATATTCAAAACATAAATTAGAAGCAAGAAGAGAATTCAGTAATCTTGGCTTACTATTTTCGCTTATTTTATCACTTAACTTATCCTACTCCTTGAAAAAGTAAAAAAATATATTCTATATATTTTTACTTTTTACTATTATCTCGACAAGATCAGAGAAGCTCATTCGTTTTCTAATTCCATTTCTCCAATTTGGACTGAAATGATAAAAGGAGCAGCAAAGGCATATATTGCCCATTGAGCAAATGGAGCCTGTTTAACAAAACAAACGTTTGAATGAAACGGCTCGTTACTTTTCTAATCCTTATTATACAAAATAGGAAATTATGTTATTGTTATTTCTACTTAATGCTCAAACTTTTGCAACATTTGCGAAATTTATTGTAAATGAACAAAGATTGCAGAATTCTGCAGATGCGTAAAATTGGTTTTTGGAAAAAAAGACATTCTAACTGGATCGATCCAATTCTCCAAATCTTTCTGAAAAAAATATTTGTAGGATTTGTATTAATTATTATCCTATCATGAATCTACAATTTTCTGTATTTATTATACAATAAAATGCAATAAATAATAAGTAAAAATAAGACCTTACCTTCCTTTGTGTTCAAAGAAGGGTAAGATCTTATCTTTACTTTTTAGTTTTCACTTTCGTATGTACAGTATCTCTTATAGATACGCAATACATTTCATTACTATAAAGATGATCCTAATCCGGAATAAGAACCGTAGAAAAAAATACCTATTAAACCAATAACGAGAATACCAGTTAAAGTACCTATCAACCAAAGAGGGATCCTTCCGGTGGTATCGGCCATTTCTATTACTTCCTTTCACATTTCCTTAAGTAGTCATGCTCAAGACATAAAAAAGAATACGAAATATTAGATCTCACCAAATTAAATTGGGTAAGAAAAAATATTCTCACTGTTTCTAATTGAAAAAGTAATTAGAGAATAGAACAGCAAGTACAAAAATAAGTAACAACCCCCAATAGAGGCTGGTACGATTCAATTCAACATTTTGTTCATTCGGGTTTGATTGTGTCATAAATATCTCCGTGATTTAGTTTTTATAAAGTTTATCGCTGTATGAACTGCATTGCTGATATTGATCCCAAGAAAAAAACTGTAGGTACAGCTAGCCCGTGAACGGCCAACCATCTAACTGTAAAAATCGGATAGGTTCTATCTATAGTCATTAATACCTCCTAAAAAGATTTAGATCTAGTAAATTCATCGAGTTGCTCTAATGAATCGAAACGGCCAGTTACTAATGGAACCTCTTGGCGGCTTTCTGTGAAATATTCATTTGGCCGAGGGCTCCCGAAAACGTCATAAGCTAAACCCGTACTGACAAATAACCAACCTGCAATGAATAGAGAAGGTATAGTAATGCTATGGATAACCCAGTATCGGATACTAGTAATAATGTCAGCAAAAGCGCGTTCTCCTGTATTCCCAGACATGCTAAGCTCCATATATTATTTGAAAATCAAGGGTAAATTGATCCCATGAAAGAAAGAGATCAGGAAATGGAAAACTACTGATATCTTCTACAATCTTTGTTTTATTATCAATATGATACCAAGGGTATATTTGAAGTATACTAAACCAGTATAGCTAGCCTTCTTCTAACATAGCAATATAATTTTGCTTCATTTTAAAAGGGAGTAGGGATAGAACGATTCTGCTACTGTCAGTTATTCCAGCTCTGTTTGATCAACTAAATTCATTTTTTCGCTTTCGTTTTACTGAACAGAAATGGGAGAATCCCGCATATTTCATAATAGCCTCTATATTGCAAGAATTGGATATACGGATCATGGGGAAATTAATTTCATTTCATTTGAGCAATAATCATTGTAATGGCTCTCGCTTCTACAGGTGACTTTATAACATGAATACATTCATGTCGTTTTAAGAAGAAGATCAACGAGTATTATTCATTAGAAATAAAACTCATCCAGAATATTATTCTATATGGTGTATTTACAATAGTATTGTGTATATGGTGTATTTACAATAGTATTGTGAATAAAGTTATGCCATGAACTTACTTCATAAATATAGCACTTTGAGTGTGAACGACCGAAGTCAATGAATAAAAAGAAATTGATGAATAGTGGAATATTTTCTTGATCGAATCATAACTACTGGGTTTTACTTAAAATTATTGGCCTTAAAAAGGCATATAGAAAAAGTGAATCCATTTGTCGTCTATTTTTACTATGCTTAGCTGTAGCAAAATTGTTTTTTTCGTTTTAAAGACCGGTAGAGATAATCTAAGGTGATCTAATCAGAATAATTGTAAAATTCGTTCATTTCATACTTAGTAATAGACTATTACGTACGATAATTTGTGCAATGACTACACAATTGGTATTTTTTTTATTTATGGGTTGCTCAATCAATTGGGGGATTGAATTTTCACTTTATGTTTGTAAAATGAACATAATATTTTTTTATCGTCTATTTCCTCTATCTTTGTTCATAACATTCAAAATTGTTAGATATTAAATTATAGATTAGTATCTATTTATACTATTTATTTTATTTCTGCTCCTTTTAATTTAGGTAATTGCCTGACAAAAATACGTATGAATCATTATTCTTTTTTTCATTGATTCCTTCCATGCTTACTATAATTAGTTATTTTGGTTTTTTATTAGTTTTGCTTATTTTCACCTCAGTCCTATTCATCGGTTTAAGCAATATACGACTTATTTGAGATAAAATGAAACACTTCGGTATTCACTTTTTTCAATAGGAATTGAGATTCCGAGTAAATTTGAGGTACTATGTACATTAGCTATTAATCTTAATCCTTACCTATTCTTTTTTAATAAATAAAAATATGATTGAAGTTTTGTTATCCGGAATTGTGTTAGGTCTAATTCCTATAACTTTGGCTGGATTATTTGTAACTGCATATTTACAGTACCGGCGCGGTGATCAATTGGATATTTGATTTAGAGCCATATTATGAACGGGTCTCCTACTGATTCTGAGGGATCAGATCCCATTGTCCATTTCATTTTAAGTGACAAGAAAATTGGATAAGATAAACAAAGTAGGATCACGCCCTGTAGGATTTGAACCTACGACATCAGGTTTTGGAGACCTGCGTTCTACCAAACTGAACTAAGAGCGCTTTTTTTTGAAAGAAGGGTAAAAACCTTTTTTACCCTTAAAACATTTTTGCATGTGGTATGATCCAATCACTGATTATTGATGTTTCAGTTAATAAATAGAAATAACTATGATAAATAGCACTCGAACTCCTGTTTATTTTTTCTTTTCTTTTATAGGAGGAAGAGTACTAGGTAGGGATGACAGGATTTGAACCTGCGACATTTTGTACCCAAAACAAACGCGCTACCAAGCTGCGCTACATCCCTTTTAATCGTGAGTATTTCTATTCGATATTTGATATTAAAACAAATTTCTTTTGTTTTCCACATTTTTGAATTCCCATTTGGTTTTGTGAATAGACTGTATTATACGGAAGATATCATCTATAAGATGTCTATTTATTGACAGTACTTGATTAATATCACATCTTCTGTTCCAGAAAAATCACTCGAATCCTTGTGCAAATATCTGTTTGCAGTTTCTTAAGGGACTCATAAACTACGAGTGTAGTTGACCATATAATATATCCATCACAATTGAGAAGGAGAACTTACGAACAATGCAAGATATAAAAACATATCTTTCCACAGCGCCTGTGTTAGCTACTTTATGGTTGGGATCTTTAGCTGGTTTATTGATTGAGATCAATCGTTTTTTCCCAGATGCCTTGACTTTTCCTTTTTTTTCATTTTAACTTTGCTCTCCTGCAAACCCGAAATAAAAAAATGATGTTAGATTAATTCGCTCCTTTTCTTCTTGGATAAAGAAAATAAATGAGATTCAATCTCTTTAAAATTCAAGAGGGGGGGGTTAAGTTAGAAAAAAGAATAGAAATAGAGAGTAAACTACTGAAAAATCTTAATTAAACATTTTATTACGAGGATGAATTAAGTAATAAAATGTTTAATCATTCTTCGACAACTTCTATCCCTTTCTCTTTCTTCTCTTTTTTCAAAATTGAAAAGAAAAGAAGTAGATATAATATTCAAAGTAAGTTATATGGCCAAGGGTGGAAATGTAAGAGTAACAATTACTTTAGAATGTACTAGTTGTGCCCAAGATAGTGTGGATAAAAAATCGCCGGGTATTTCGAGATATACGACTCAAAAAAATCGCCGTAATACTCCTCTTCGATTGGAATTGAAGAAATTTTGTGCTCATTGTTATAAGCATACCATTCACGGAGAGATAAAGAAATAGATGGAATCTACCATTCCTACCCAGAAATAGATAGAAATATATCAAAGATATTTCTCTATCTTTGTATTTTAACAAAATATGTCACTGTCAATATTTCTTTTCGAAATATTTTGAAAATAGTATTTGAAAGGTTTATAAAACAAACTATGAATAAATCTAAATTATGAATAAATCTAAGCCATCTTTTCATAAAACATCTAAACCACCTTTTGATAAAAAATCTAAACCGCCTTTTGATAAAAAATCTAAACCATCTTTTCATAAAACATCTAAACCACCTTTTGATAAAACATCTAAGCCATATTTTCGAAATAGATCTAAGCGATCTTTTCGAAATAGATCTAAGCGATTTTCAAAAAATAAGCAGTCTTTTCGAAAACGTTTATCGCCAATTGGGCCTGGAGAGCAAATCGATTATAAAAATATTAGCTTAATTAATCGATTTATTAGCGAGCAAGGAAAAATACTATCTCGCCGAAAAAATCGATTAATGTTGAAACAACAACGCTTAATAGCTAAGTCTATTAAACAAGCTCGTATTCTATCTTTGATACCTTTTCTTTCTTTAATTAGAGCTTAAGAAATAAACTTGCTCCTGCATTGAATCGAAGCTGGGATATCTGATTTGACAAAGATAACGCAGATTTCTTTTCTATAAATGAAAATAATTATTTCAAAATAAATAATTTCATTATCCAAATGGATTTGTTCATCCCGAATTAATGTATTGCCTCTAGTTTCCCGGAGAAAATCTCCGGGAGATTGGGTTTGACTATTTCATAATTTTTCAAAGATCATAGAGAAGCAAATCATAGAGAAGCAATTCCTTTTTAATACAGCTATTTGCGCAAGTGTTCTACGCTTTGTAAGCAACTGCCTTTTGTATAAAGATTGTATGAATCTATTATAGGAGAGTCCACTAGCACGGGATGCTGCATTAATCCGAGTAATCCATAAACGACGAAAATCTCTCTTCCGCTTAATTCTATCTCGGTGAGCGGAAACTAAGGCTCTCGTCTTCTGTTGGTTAGCAATTCGAAAAAGTTTTCGATGGGCCCCCCGAAAGCCTGTTACAAATGTAAGAATCTTTTTTCGACGGTTTTTAGCTATATATCCACGTTTGACTCTGGTCATTGAAGTTGATTCTTCATAAATGACTAATCTATTTTTTGATCAATCATTTTTTTGTTTGGTTTATTAAGAATCAAACTGATTTTTCTAATGTATAAAATATAGATTCCAATGGCTTTTGCTACTCTAACCTTCCCAACCATAATTCCATTCAGTTAGGCACCTTCCAAGTAGGCAAGGGATTGGACCTTGCATTTAAGTAAGAAAAAAAAGAGAATATATATAGCATATTATGGATTTCTTCGTTTCTATGGTTCTTACTTTAACGGTAAGGTCCTCTCTATACGCCGGAGCCCTAAGATATGAGATGAGTATTTGGTAACTTGTATAGTTTACCTTTTTCAGCTCTACTCTCCCCCCCTGAATTATCAGGTAAGAAATACTCTCATGATAAGATTTATAGATACAGTGACGACATGTAATTGTGAGAGTTGGCAAGGTAGCTGACCTTTTGTCCGTTCTCGCAGCAATATAAGGATAATCTTTTTTTCAATTTGCATTATTTCCTCGCTCAATGGATTGAGGACCATTCGCTACCAATGAGGAAGTGCTTTTCATCCCACATCAAGGTGATTGGATTTGCACCAATGGAAACCATAAATTTCATCCCCGGTAAGAGTAGATGATAGATCTGTACTTTTTCACAGAAGGAAAGTTCTTCTTGTTAGAGCAATTTCCTGGTCCGTTTTAGCTTCTGATCCAAACGAGTCGCACATACACCCTAGCACATACTCCTTTACGCTGAGGACATCCTCGAAGAGCAGGAGCTTTTGTTCTATTTTTTATTGGCTGTCTCGCGTTTCTAATAAGTTGTTGAGTAGTGGGCACTTTGAATTATATTTGAAATTGAATGGTTCGGATTGATCCTAACCAACTATACTATAGTTGGTATATGTATTCTAAAGAGAGACAATGGTATATAGAAATATTCAGATAAATACCATGTTAATGATCCCAATTCAATGATGATTCTATAATTTAGTTCAATTAAATAGAAATCTTATTTAATAGAAATCTTATTTAATGGTAGAAATCAATTTGTGATTGCGAAAAAAATAGATTATTATGGTCTGGTTTTTTTTAATTTTTGCAAATTTAGTTGCGCAATGTCCATGTTATGCATTAAAATAACAATAGCACCAGGATATTAAATCTTAGCGGGATTCGAGTAGTTACTTTTTCCATTTTTCTTTTACAAATGAAATTTAATTCAATTTAGTTGGGATTCGATTCTGCGGGTCAGATCAGTCAGAATTGGCAGTTTTCTCTATGATTTTCCGTTCATGGACGTTGATAAGATGCTTTCATGTCTTTAGTATAGTATAGTAGCTCGTTAAGACGGCCTTGAGCGACAAGGTTCAAAAAATTATAGGGCCTACGGTGGATACCTAGGCACCCAGAGACGAAGAAGGGCGTGGTAAGCGACGAAATGCTTCGGGGAGTGGAAATTGAGCATAGATCCGGAGATTCCCGAATAGGTTAACCTTTTTAACTATCTGCCGAATCCATAGGCAGACAAGGGACAACCTGGCGAACTGAAACATCTTAGTAGCTAGAGGAAGAGAAAGCAAAAGCGATTCCCGTAGTAGCGGCGAGCGAAATGGGACAATTTAGTTAATGTATATTAATTAGAACTTGACAGTATTGATACTTTTTGTGTATAATTAAAATGAATATGTGTATATTGATCCTTTCACTTGACAGTATTGATACTTTTTGTGTATAATTAGAATGAATATGTGTATATTGATCCTTTCACTTGACAGTATTGATACTTTTTGTGTATAATTAGAATGAATATGTTTATATTGATCCTTTCACTTGACAGTATTGATACTTTTTGTGTATAATTAGAATGAATATGTTTATATTGATCCTTTCTTTTAACTTGTCGGTATTGTGGAGAATATTTGGAAGAAGATTTGAGGGGATTAGTGAGTAGCGTGAAAACACGAATATTATTCGACCATATTTTATTTTATTACTCTTCTCAAAGAAATTATGATTTAATTATGATTTGATATGGAATGGAAAAAAGATTTTATCTATCTTATCTTTATCTATCTTCTGAACCATATTATGAGATTAAACCATATATGAGATTAAACCATATCATATATGAGATTAAACCATATTTTTATATTATAATTTGACGGAAATGAGATCCATATATTGTATTAAAAAAACCAAATAGGAGGTTTTTAGATGATTACCACTTTTGTATTGTCTTGGATAACAAGATGCAGCCCAGTAATATTGTTCGGCTTTGACGGAAATGAGATCAATATATTGTATTAAAAAAACCAAATAGGAGGTTTTTAGATGATTACCACTTTTGTATTGTCTTGGATAACAAGATGCAGCCCAGTAATATTGTTCGGCTTTTATTATGGTTTTTTGGCAACATTGCCAATTGGGCCAGCTCAGATGTATTATGTCAGGTCCATATGTGTAAAAGATAAAATCATAGACAATAATAATAAAATAATTCCTACGGGAAAATTGATTTTTGCCGGTTCTTTTGTAGGACAACTTATAGTTTTCTCATCCATTTATCTTTCGCCTATTTATACATCACTAGTCAAACCTCATGCCATGACTATAATGTTTGTGCCAGTGTTCTTTTTGATTTTACTTAAGATGCTCTTCTTCCATTTGTTCTTCCCTTGGGCTAACAATCCAGCAATAGAGTTTTTTATTGGAGTAACTCTACAATTAATGAATCCTGCCCTTTTCGGTAAATCTGTGTATACAAGATTAGTAAACATGATGCTCTTTAGATATAGCGGAAACCTTTTATTTCTGCTAAGTACCGCAGCTGGATGGTTGGGCGGACAAATTCTATTCATAAAAATTACAAAAGTATTCTGTTCACGTGTGGAACGCGATTCACCTTTAAAATTTGCAAAAAGGCAAGAACTCTTCACTTTCACTTTCCAAGCTATTTTCTTTGGTTACTTTATGCTGGCATGTTATGGCAGAAACCCATCATTTTTCATTACTAAATGGAATGACAAAAGATCCTTTCTTCAGGGTCCTTTAGAAGAAACCGAAGAGTCTTCGGAAGAACTCGGTTCTAAGAAAAAGGAAGGTAAGGATGTTCTTAAGGTTAAGAAAACAACGTCAAAAAATGACATTAAACAACCGAAAAAGAACGCTTTTATTAACGACATCACTTCTATTAAGAACGAGATCACTTCTATTAAGGACATTAAGGACATTAAGGACATTAAGGACATTAATCTTATTATTTCTCAAAAAATAAGAGAATTTATGTCTTTAAATGACACTGAAACTGATTCAGCTTTATCCAATTTTTTGATAAAACGATGGCCTTTTCTGTTTATGGATTATCGTCGATTCAACCAACCTATACGATATGTTGGTGTGGGGAATTCCATTTATCGTGGCCCTGTGAGGCCCCAAGTCGCTGAATATTTTTTTGATGTTTGTCTCAGTGACGGATCTCCAAGACTATCTTTCACAGCTCCACCCAGTATGTCTTTCTTCTCGAAAATGGTGAACTTGGACGATCCCAGTCCTGATCCAAATCAAGATCACCTTAATGAATGGATACTTACAAAACTAGAGAGAAGAAATTATTTAGGTAAAGAACTCGAAGACCGAGTTAGAGCTCTAAGTAATGGATCTCCTCTTGTAGATGTCATAGAAACAAAAGTAAGATTTTCAACAACCAAAAGTGGAGAGTACCTTTCAGAAGTAGATGACCCTTTACTGAGCGGGCCATTCCGCGGGTCGATGAATCAATTTAAATCACCGTGGATGTTACGTGCAGAAGGCTATACCGAGGAATTGGAAAAACATAAACAATCGCAGGATTATTCTACCAATAAAAAGAAACTCCGTCGAAATTCATTCGTTCGACCGGAGAATAAAGAGAAAGTGGTTCAACCACGTAAATTGGACATCATTGCGAAATGGTGGCTCGATAAAATCCGCATATTCTTATTGGAAGAAAACGAAATCAGAAAATTTTTTGATGAAGCTACATTGAAAAATATGCTAACAACATTTGACAATATCTATCCGAAAGATTCGTTGGAATATGTTTTGAAAACATTAGCCCCAGCGTCTCTAAATAGAAAGATAGAAATGGAAATCGCTTCTTGTGATAAAACAATCTTCACTAATTATTTATTGCATATTTTCCTTGAAACCACGGGTCCGAAATGGGAATTGTTTCTTAGTTTTCTTCCTACGGAACGCCCCTCACTTTATGAGCGATTTTTTTTAATGAATTCGAAAGAACTCTCAAAAGACCAAAAAAATCAAAAAAAAATCAAAATATCTGTAAGAGATTTTTCTAAAGCTGCTTCCATTTCAGAGGAGGATGTTTGTAACTTTTTAGATATTCTTTCTAAAGAAAAAAATATTATTGATAAAAAGAATATTATTCTTTCTAAAGATAAAAATAATATTGATAAAAAGAATATTATTCTTTCTAAAAAGAGAAATATTCTTGATAAAGATATTTCTTATTACAGAGACTTTTTTCTTCTTTATGAAAAATTCATGGAGCTGAAAGAAAAGTTCGAGGTTTATCAGTCTGAACGTGAACCTCGAATTCGAGATTTTAATAGATTTGTTGTTCCTAAATGGTCTCCGACCATAATAAATGGTGTTTATGATACTATGGCTGTAAAAGATTGTCTCGAAGTTCGTCCAAAAAGAGCTCGGCACTTACTGATTATAAAACCCTTTGAAAAACTAAAGGAAATGGAGCGAGAAGAGGAGAAAAGGAGACAAGAGGAAGAGGACAAAGGGTTGTTAAAAGGATTTTTTAACATGTTTGAAATACCTGAAGAAGAAAAAGGAACTGAAGGACAAGAAGGAGTTGAAGAAAACGAAGAAGTGAAGGCGGACGAAGCAGAAGAGGATGATCCTTTTACAAAGGATATACGTGTGTTTAGTTATCCATATGAAGGAGATTTTCGTAGATTTTTAGTCAAAGGAGCCGTCCGTTTTCAAAGACGTAAAGTTTCAGTCTTCAGCCATTGGGTAGCGAGACCGCGGTCGAGTCTTTTCCAGAGACTAGAGGAGATGACTCAAAAGCCACGTCACAAACCCAAGCGGGAAGAAGTGAAACCCAAGCGGGAAGAAGTGAAAGTGGAAGTGAAAAAAAATACGTTTAGACTCTTCAGATATATTTCAAGATGTATTGAAATAAAACAAAAAAAAGAGGAAAATCGTCGCCGTCAAGTACAACAGGGCTTTGATTGGGAATTTTTTCATTATCTAAGAGCTACGATCTTATTCACTCATGCGTATTTGAGAAAACGACTCTATTTCCCTCCATTGATAGTAGCCAAAAATATTGGTCGTATTCTCTTATTTCAGGAACCCGAATGGGAGCAGGATTGGTACAACTTGCATAAGGAATTTTATCTTAAATGTAACTACGATGGATATGAGTTAATGGACATCGATGTACCTAAAGATTGGATAAAGGATTATGTAAAGGAAGGTATTCAAATCAAGATTGTATATCCCTTTCGCTTGAGACCTTGGTATGAATCTAACTCCCAATCTACTGACAAAAAAACAACTAGTTTCTTGACTATGTATAATTCCGAAAATGAATTACCTTTCGGTAATCCAAGAGAAGTACCTTCTTTTTGGAAACCTATTGGCGAATGGATTTGGACTTCTACATCCCATCGGGCAAAAGCTATCATCAAAAGGATAAAACCTATTATCGAAAGGATAAAACCTATTATCGAACGGATCGAACGGCGGATAAAACCTATTTCGCAACGAATAAAACAGTTTATATCAGAAGAACAGATAAAATCTATTTCGCAACGGACAGAACTGTTTTGCTCAGAAATGGAAGTAAAGATTCTAGACAAATTACTTCGATTAGAAAAATTCCTTCGATTAGACAAATTGCTTCGATTAAAAAAATTGCTTGGATTAGATACTGGGATTCAAATGAATGACCAGCTCCCTGTAATGATTCGGACTAGACCTACACCTAATATGAAATTCTCTATAGAGGTTGTGCAAGATCCATTAGAACCACTTTCAATGCAGATCGAAACGGATCTGGATCTGAAAGATGTAGATGATTGGACAACCACAATGAATGAGCGAATTAAGCAGATGAATGAAGAGTATTTGTTGAATCTAGATATTTATAAAAAGTTGCAAGATAATTTGAAAAATCAAATGGATCAACCTTCTCCTGACATTAAATCAAGATTAAAAAAAGAATGGGCTCGAATCAAAATTTGGGTTTCTACTTTCAAAAGGAAAAGCACTCGATTCATTAGTAAGAAATTGCCCTATTTTAGGAAAGTTCTTCATTTTAAGATGAAACTAGCACTTATTGATCTCAAAATAAGTATTTTGAATCTCATTGAGTCAAATTTGCAATTTTACATGCAATTGCGGATAAATATTGAAGCAATTAAAGAAATATTCACTACAAATAGAAAGAGAATTATTAACCCAATTATCAAAAAGAATCACGGTTCAATCAAAAAGAACCAAGGTTCAAAAATTTCCCAAGCATATATACTCCATAAAATATGGCAACAAATCATAAAGATGAAGGGGTCCTATGCGAAGGATTTATTGAAAGCCAGAGCATCGTCTCCTTTAATAAAAAAAAATGTAAGGGAATTTTTAGATCCAATATTGGATTGTCCAGATCCTAAATATTTAAGGGTGAAGGATTGGAAACAATGGTTAAAATGGTGTCCAGGCTACAGAATAGCACCACAGAGCAAAAAAAATGTAGTTGGTAACCGATTGGGGTGGAGTGAATTTGCATCTTTTTTGGGGGAAAAACAATTTGCGTCTTTTCTGAGACGACTCAAAAATAGGATAAAACGTCACAGATATGATCTTTTAGCATATAGTTATCTAGATCATATGAAAGAGGATAATCACGGACCTGCGGTCCAATATATACCGGAACCAGACCATAAAGCTATTATCAATTTTCAAAGAATGAATAATTCCGATTATTCCAAGAATAAGAATAAAAATTTCTTCTTTTTTAGGAATAGGAAGGATTCCTCCAAAAAGAATCAGGATAAGAATAGTACTGATTACTTGACAACTAAGAAGAATTCGTATTGGAAATTCCAATTCTGGTTGTTCCCAGATCTTAGAAAAAAAATAAAAAATTCGAAAAGGCTTGATGACATTTTTCCTCCGGAAATAGTCAGAAAACGTCTTGAAGAGATGTGGGAGTTTAAAGAGATTGAAGTACCGAAAGACTTTGATGTTGATGCTTATGTGATGGAAGTTCTCAGGAAGAGAGCCGAAGAGAGACGACTTAAACTCGCAGAACAACAAAGAATTAACGAGGAGAAGCAGAAAAAGAAACTAGAGAGAGAGAAGAAACGAGAAGACAGAATACAAAAACTCGAATCGGCAACTACTCCAGAAGAAGTTAGAATGTTGAAAAGCCAATTCAGGAGGGAAGATGAGCAGAAGCGACTAGAAAGGGTGGTTGAATTTAGGAAAAAAATCGGAGAGATGAGAACGGCAAAAATGGCTAGACAAGCTGAAAAAGCGGCTGCTAAAAAAGCTAAAAGAGAGGAGGAAAAAAGAAAAAGGGCTAAAACACAAAAAGCTCGAAGAGACTGGGATAAAAAAGGTATCGAAATGAATGATTTTCTAGTTCGAGACTTTATAGATCTTTATCATTACAAAAAGGATATTATTCCAAAAATAAATATGTATAAGGAAACATTGCGAATAGAAATAAAAAACATCATTTTGAAACAAGATGCAGAAAAGGGTTCAAAAGCTGAGATGAAGGGATGGGATGAAGTGAAATTGAAATTGGATTCTGCATTCAAAGAAAAGAAAAGAGACGAAGAAGTAAACGAAGAAGTAAACGAACAAGAAACGAATAACAAATTGAAAAATAATGAGAAAGAAAGAGATCCAATGGAAGAGATAGATAAGGATAAACGAGACCGGAGAAAAGAGAAAAAACGTATTGAAATAGAAGATAGAAAACAACTAAAACAACGACTAAGGCAAGAACTAGCACAACAACTAACACAAACACAAGAACAAGAAAGTGACCCGAAAAAAAAACAGAAATTGGCGTGTCGAGAAATGGCAAAAAATGTTCACATGTGGAGAACCAAATACAAGCTGGAAAAACTGCCACTAGCTCCTTGGTTTTCCAAGGTCAGAAATGCAGCTCGTTTCTTAGACAAGAAGAAATTAGGCAGCATGGAGGCTATGTCACAACTAACTGTACCCTTTTTGGAAAACGGGGAACTTGACTTGGAATTATTGGAGCTTGTCTTGTATTTGAAAAGTTGTTTCAACAAACATACTTTTTTTAGTATTTTTGCGGATGAAAAACGACGATCTATGCCACTTATACCGGGGTACTTTAATGACCGATTCTTGATATATAAAATTGCAAGTCTTTTCCTAAAATTAAAGAAGAAAAAAATTGATGTAGATCTTTTTGATAGATCTGAACAACATACAAAAATTGAGGATGAAAATGAAAAAATTTCAAGTTCTTTCATTTTTGAAGATATTTTTCTTCCAAGACGTCGTAGAGAATTTCAAATTTTGAATCTTTTGAATCTGGAAAACAATAACAATTTAGATGAAAGTACAGGATTCAAAAATAGTCAAGATTTCCAAAATGACGAAAGTCTCGTCGAAAAAGACGATCTTATCATAGATACAAGACAAAAAATCAGACGTTTTCTTTGGCCTCGTTATCGAGTAGAAGATCTTATTTGCATGAATAGATATTGGTGGAATACCAATAATGGTAGTCGATCTGTTATGTTGAGGGTACGCATGTATCCAAAAATAGATCATTGGGAACATATTCAAAATAGTTTGTATTTGATAAAACATAGTTTTGTTTCAATTCTTCAAAATCTTGTAAATCATACCAAAAGTTTCTTGGGTAGAAAACATTCGCCGGTTTTTGGACGAAATGAAACTATGAATGAGGTAGAGGAAAAAAAAATCGACTCTTTTTGTAGCATAACTTTGTCTTTTTCTTCTGGCCGCTCCCCGTGAAATGAACTTCTAGAAAAAATTCTAGAGCTTGCTAAAAAAGTAAGAGAATTACTAAAGGAGCTTATAGCTAAACTTCTAAGTAATGAACTTCTTGAAGAAATTCTAGAGCTTCTTGAAGAGCTAAAGGAGCTTTTAGCTCAACTTCTAAGTAATGAACTTCTTGAAGAAATTCTAGAGCTTCTTGAAGAGCTAAAGGAGCTTTTAGCTCAACTTCTAAGTAATGAACTTCTTGAAGAAATTCTAGAGCTTCTTGAACAAATTCTAGAGCCTCTTGTTATTCTAGAGCTTCTTGTTCTAGAGCTTCTTGAAAAAGCTCTAGAATTCCTAAAGGAGCTTATGGCTCAATTTCTAAGTAATAAGGAGCTTATAGCTCAATTTCTAAGTAATGAACTTCCTGAAAAAGTTATAGAATTTCTAAAGGGGCTTATACAAAAACTTCTAGTTCTAGAATTACTAAAGGAGCTTATAGCTGAACTCCTAAGTAATGAACTTCTTGAAGTTCTAGAGCTTCTTAAAAAAGAGCTTCTTAAAAAATGGAAAGAAGTTCTAGAATTACTAAAGGAGCTTATAGCTGAACTTCTAAGGAAGTTTCCGTTTCAAAAACGGAAATAATAAATCTATCGTTGTTTCCGCTACGTATCCTATTGTTTCCGCTACGTCCCGTATTGTCTCCGCTACGTACCTATATATTGTCTCCGTCATATTACTTTTGATATAATTATGTATGGTCTCCGATATATTACTTTACATAGAGTATAATACATAATTCTATGTATTATACTCTACAATAAAGTATTTATAAAGTTACTTTTCAAAATTTTTTTTATGGATAATGATGTTTCTACGGGATATCTATTATTTGTATATTCCCGTAGAAACCTTCGGAACGAAAAAGAATATATTAATGTTCAATGACAGAACGTATTAGATCTACACGATCTTGTTTACCGTGCGTTTCGGAGTAGCAGGATTTGAACCCGCGACCTCCACCACCCCAAGATGGCACGCTACCAAACTGCGCCATACTCCGTTATAATGACCAACATCGCATTTCTCTATTCAATATTTTTAGAGAAAAGAGAAAATACTCTTTTCTATTTCTAAATATTCGCATTGACAATCTTGGGAAAATAGTCTAATATAGTTAATAACTAAACAATACGAAGCCGCCATGGTGAAATTGGTAGACACGCTGCTCTTAGGAAGCAGTGCTAGAGCATCTCGGTTCGAATCCGAGTGGCGGCATTATTGGTAATAAGATATTATGAATTCAATCTCTTCCATATAGATTACTTATGGATTACCTATTACCTATATAGTGTATTACTATCATTGTTCGATCTATGTCAATATGATTGATGACATATCAATCGATTTTATCTTTCTCTTACGAATCCTATTTAAAATCAAATTAATAAATGGGTTTATTATGATATTCATAACTCTAGAACATATATCAGCTCATGTCTCTTTTTCTCTTACTTTTGTTGTCACTCTCATTTATTGGGGAACCTTAGTTTATCAAAGTGAAGAACTAAGTAATTCGGGAGGAAAGGGCATGATAGTGACGTTTATTTGTATAACGGGAGTATTAGTTACTCGTTCACTCTATTCGGGACATTTACCATTAGGTAATTTGTATGAGTCATTCATGTTTCTTTCATGGACTTCCTCCATGATTCATATAGTTATAGAAGTACGGGGCCAGGATGCTTGGTGGTTAGGTGCAATCACCGCGCCAAGTGCTATGTTAACTCATGGTTTTGCTACTTTAGGTCTTCCGGATAAAATGCAGCAATCTGCAATGTTAGTACCCGCTTTACAATCTCATTGGTTAATGATGCATGTAAGTATGATATTGCTCAGTTATGCAACTCTTTTATGTGGATCCCTATCATCAATAGCTTTTTTGGCCATTATGGCCCAAATAAATCAAAAGATTCTTCTTAATATGAAGAATTCCTTTTTACGTTCTTTTCTCTTCAATGAAAATGTGTATTCACACGATCAAGAAAAAAAGGAATTGAAACATAATTTCTGCTTTCCATTTCAAAATTATCGTAAATGGATATTAACTAACCAATTAGACCAATTGAGTTATCGCGCCATTGGTCTAGGATTTTCTCTTTTAACTATAGGCATACTTTCCGGGGCAGTATGGGCCAACGAAGCATGGGGAGCTTATTGGAGCTGGGATCCAAAAGAAACTTGGGCATTAATTACTTGGATTATATTTGCAATTTATTTACATACTAGAATACACAGGGGTTGGAAAGGGGATAAACCGGCAATTGTTGCTTCTCTAGGATTTATTTTAGTTTGGATTTGCTATTTGGGGGTTGATCTATTAGGAGTAGGGTTACACAGCTATGGGTGGTTTATTTAGTAGATAAAAATTGCAAAAAAAAAGATGAATTTTTGTAGGATATATTGAATACAGTGATTCTATGTTATCAAATCAATAGGGAGTTTGTTCAAGTTATTTCAAGTAATTATTTTGAAATAACTTTACTTGAAATCACTTGAACTAGAGAGCAATTTGTTATGCGATTTGAAATTCGTTTAGTATTTTTGCAAACTTTTGATTTTGTTCTGTCTCTTTATACTAATCATAGGTATTCGTCTTTACCCGGATCTAGTTCTATCACTTTTTTTAGAATCATAATCATTTTTTATTTACTTTCCAGATGAATTGTAAACTATCTATATCTAATCTAATAGGCTTAGTTTTATCCCGAGATATTAATATAATTATAATATAATTATAATAGAAAAATTCTATCTGAACCAATATTTTTGGAGAACTATAGCATTCCTCGCGTTGGTTCGGCACGAGGTGCTCCATTCTTATTCTCACAGAAACAAAATTATCTATTCTTTTTCTATCATAATCATATTTTATTTTCTACGCAAAAAAAAAATCATCTTTTTTCACAGAAACCAAATCATCGGGATCTTTATTGTGATATCGAAGAATATCGAGGTCTATGCCCACTTCGTCGATAATACCAAGATCTACCGCCACCTCTGGCAACAAAAAAACATCTCTTTCTAATAGAAAGTGAATCATTTCATAATCTTCCTGTGTCCCACTTAAATAAGCATTTAAAACATACGTCCGCAAGTCGTTCATATACTCTGCATCGAAGGCTGATTCCTCTGCAGTGCGACACTCAGAAGCAGACATATGGGGTTGGTGTAGCATAACTCTAGCGTTGTCGCTTACTAGCCGTTTAGTAATAGTCCCCCCGTATAGAACGAAAGCTCCCATTGAAGCATTCATCCCGTAGCCTAATGTAGTTACATCCCCGTCTAAGTATTGCATAGTATCATAAATAGAGACTCCCTCTGTCATTCCTCCACCTCGACAGTTAAGGAAAAGGATATAATCCTTTGTTTTGTCTTCTTGATGTAAAAACATCAAACTTTTTACTATTAGATCTGCAGTTTTTTTGTCGAGTGGCTTACACAAAAAAAGGATTCTTACATGAAATAACTTGTGATATAACTCCGACCAACGTACTTTCCCCTCGTTGAAGCCAAGGGGCACCTTAGGGATGGGGTTTGAATCCACTTTTTCCATTTTTCTTTTTCTTTTTCTTGAACCGGGTTTTGATAAGCATATAGTTTTGATAAGCCCATAAAACTGGGTTTACCTTTAGAAAAAAAAATATTTATTTCGATGTTATATTAACGTCTTAAAACGGGTTAATATAAGCATATACAAAAAAAGTATTCTCATTTTTTATTCTTATGTAAATACATTTACTCAAAAATTGAGAGTACATCTCAGAAATACAGAAATTCTAAAATATCTACATAATTTAAAATGTAAAAACTTTATGTATATGTAGAATTTTGATCCCCAAAAAACAAGTCTTAAAGAATCAAGACTTGTTTTTGGGAATTTTATAATCTTTAATCTTATAATAAACTGAATTTTTTTTACTTTTCAATTACCGTACATATACATTTCAATTAGCTCGCTCAGAACTCTTTTTAAAAGAGCTCGTGGAACCATGCTATCAAACATTCCAAAATCAAATAAAGAATCAGATGTTTGATCTTCTTCATCTACTATCTGGTTTAATGTCTGTTCAATAACTCTTTTACCTGCAAATGCAATGTATGCATTAGGCTCCACAATCGTGACATTACCCAACATGCCAAAACTAGCAGTGACTCCACCAGTTGTCGGAGATGTAAGAACTGACATATATAGTAAATGTTTTTCCTTTTGATGTGTATGCAACATAGCAGATATTTTATTCATTTGCATTAAGCTAAAACTTCCTTCTTGCATGCGCGCTCCGCCAGAAGCACATACAAGAATTACTGGAAGAAAATGCTCAGTAGCATACTGTATTAAACGGGTTATTTTTTCACCCACTACCGAGCCCATACTGCCTCCCATGAATTTAAAATCCATAACTCCGAGTGCGACAAGACTATTATTTATTTGACCTATGCCTGTTTGAATAGCGTCGGGTAAACCTGATTTTTTCTGATAAGAAGTGTTATAATCTTCATAAGATTGTTCTTCTGTTTCTATAAATTCTTTCTTTCCTATGTTATATTTTTTCTTCAATAGTTCTATGCTAGTGTCGACATACTCTTTTTCTTCTTTAGTTAAAGAGTGATAACTAAAAGGATATTCTTCAGTATCTTCAGTATCTTCTATATCTTCTATATCTTCTTTAGAAGATCTAGAAGATCTAGAAGATCTTTTTTTCCTAGAAAATTGTTCTTTGGCTAGTGCTAATGTAGAAAACTGTTTGATTATCTCTATTACATTAGATGACAATAATTCTTTTTTTTCATTATTGTCACAATATTCACAATCTTTTTTTTCATTATTGTCACAATATTCACAATCTTTTTTTTCATTATTGTCACAATATTCACAATCTTTTTTTTCATTATTGTCACAATCTTTTTTTTCATTATTGTCACAATCTTTTTTTTCATTATTGTCACAATCCTTTTTTTCATTATTGTCACAATCTTTTTTTTCATTATTGTCACAATCTTTTTTTTCATTATTGTCACAATCTTTTTTTATCTTCTCGTGAAGATCATTAATTTCCCGAACTAAATCCTCATAATTTGTACTATAGAGCGGATCATCATGCATGAGATCATCTATGATATTATAACATTTATCGCGATCTTCTTTTTTAGCGTATTCTGCTAGAATATTCAAAAGATCACGAGGAAATTCTACTCGTTTCAGGAAATGACGATAACGTTTTTCAAACCAATATTTAAATTTTTCCAAGACCAGATATCTTTCCATCAAACAAACCATTATATGGTTTTGGTGCCATAAAAAGTAACTTGTCTCTGGATAATCTCCTGGATAAAAAGGAAATCTTCTTTTTATTTTTTTTGTTTTCCTTTTTTCTTCCGGGAAATAAAGTTCTATTTTCACTAAGTTTACCGCCAATACTTTCAAGAAAGTATCTTGTGAGAGTAATTCTTCTTCTAAGTGGATTACTCGTTTATCCATTTTACTTAGTAATCTCAAAAATACGTCATTGTGATATTCAAGACAAGCTCTAGTCTCTAATACAAACTCGACTCCATCCTCGTAACTAGCTGCCAAATTCTCCTCAAAATAAAGCGATATTAAATCCTCGTAAATATTGCCCAACGTTTCCCCCAGAGTTCCTTTAAACAAGACTTCCTCTTGCATTCTGTTACGTATTTCAAGAAGTATAATACGAACTGTTTTCAAACTTGTACCAATAATGTCTTGCAGTAACTTAATAGTTCCTTTTTTGTCGAAATCCAAATATTTCATTAATTTCTTGTATAATACAACTTTAAGGGTATTAACAAGATTAATGTAGTATTCTACTACTGTTTTCAATATGTAAATATCCCCTTCAAAAAATTCACTATAAAAATATTTGTGATAAATTATTTTGTACAATAAAATTGAAATCCTTCGAAGGGTTTTGAGATCAAACGTCGTATGTTCTTTTGCTAAAACATCTATAGTAGATAAATTCATGTCCATAGGAATCCAAGTGCCATCATCAATTAAAAGTTCAATTCGCTCTGCACTACTCATTTGGAGAGTTGATCCACATTCTTCACAAACACCTTTTTCTTCTATTAAATATTTCTTATAGATAACGGTCTCACAATTTTCACACAATTGCCACAAATGTGCGAAACGTTTCGAATTGAATCTGTCTTCTACGGATTCTGTTTCGTTTTCCTCCTCAGTCGAATTGAATCTGTCTTCTACGGATTCTGTTTCGTTTTCCTCCTCAGTCGAATTGAATCTGTCTTCGTCTTCTACGGGTTCTGTTTCAAAATATTCAGAATCCTTGTTTTGCTCACACATTTTCCTCTATTTTCCTTAGTAAAATATATTTTAATGTACAACTTTAAGCAGTAAAAATCCAAATAAAAATAAAGAAAAATCTTTATTTTTATTCCGCTTTTTTCATCCTATTCATTCGGTATTCGGCTCAATCTTAATAGATTGGGCCGAGTTCGATTTGATTAAGGGACCAAACAGACGAAAGTCACTTGATTACAAGCGATCAATCGTATCAAATTCAAATTTGATTTCTTTCCATACTTCACAAGCGGCAGCTAGTTCAGGACTCCATTTAGTAGCTTCGCGGATCACCTCATTACCTTCACGCGCAAGATCACGTCCTTCATTACGAGCTTGTACACAAGCTTCTAAAGCGACCCGATTAGCCACTGCACCAGGTGCATTTCCCCAAGGATGCCCCAAAGTCCCTCCACCAAACTGTAATACGGAATCATCCCCAAAGATCTCGGTCAGAGCAGGCATATGCCAAACGTGAATACCTCCTGAAGCTACAGGCAGAACACCCGGCATAGAGACCCAATCTTGAGTGAAATAAATACCACGACTTCGGTCTTTTTCAATAAAATCATCACGCAATAGATCAACAAAACCCAGAGTGACTTCTCGTTCTCCTTCAAGTTTACCTACTACAGTACCAGCGTGAATATGATCTCCACCAGACATACGTAGTGCTTTAGCCAGTACACGGAAGTGCATACCATGATTTCTTTGTCTGTCAATAACTGCATGCATTGCACGGTGAATGTGAAGAAGTAGGCCGTTATCTCGGCAATAATGAGCCAACGAAGTATTTGCCGTAAAACCTCCAGTCAAATAGTCATGCATGACTATAGGCGCTCCCAATTCTCTGGCGAATACTGCTCTTTTCATCATTTCTTCACATGTACCCGCAGTAGCATTCAGGTAATGTCCCTTAATCTCACCCGTCTCAGCCTGAGCTTTATAAATTGCTTCTGCACAAAAGCAGAAACGATCTCTCCAGCGCATAAATGGTTGGGAATTCACGTTTTCATCATCCTTGGTAAAATCAAGTCCACCACGGAGACATTCATAAACCGCTCTACCATAATTCTTGGCAGATAGACCCAATTTTGGTTTGATAGTACATCCCAACAAAGGACGACCATATTTGTTTAATTTGTCTCTTTCCACTTGAATACCATGTGGTGGACCTTGGAAAGTTTTTGAATAAGCAGGAGGAATTCGTAAATCTTCCAGACGTAGAGCCCGTAAGGCTTTGAATCCAAATACATTACCTACAATAGAAGTGAACAGGTTAGTAACAGAACCTTCTTCAAAAAGATCTAAAGGGTAAGCTACATAGGCAATAAATTGATTTTCCTCTCCAGGAACGGGTTCAATATCATAGCATCGCCCCTTATAACGATCAAGACTAGTAAGTCCATCGGTCCAAACAGTGGTCCATGTACCAGTGGAAGATTCGGCAGCTACTGCTGCTCCCGCTTCTTCGGGGGGTACTCCGGGTTGGGGAGTGACCCGGAATGCTGCCAAGATATCAGTATCTTTGGTCTGATATTCCGGAGTATAATAAGTTAATCTGTAATCTTTAACACCAGCTTTGAATCCAACACTTGCTTTAGTCTCTGTTTTTGGTGACATAAATAAGTCCCTCCCTATGATTTATTGGTTAATAGCTCTTACAAGAACGAGGTCTACTCGACCTGGGTGTCGAACGTAAAGAATCACTTTTGTATTACAAAAAAATTTTGTAGTCTTTAATTGTAAAATGTAAAAAAGGCTTTTCAAGTAATATTATATCATGCTATGTATGTATGACGCAACCCAATTTCTTATTTCAATTAATCTGAGGACCTTTTCGCCATTAGAATTTATTCTATATTAGAAGTAAATGTGATACATTTCAACGAAAAAGAAAAAAATGCACATATGAAAAGAAGATACACCAATGCTAGAAAAAAATTGCAGCAACAGCCTCTAGTCGTGTTCTAGCTCTTTTGAGAGCCACATCAGTCTCGATTGCTTGTCTCTTGCCTTCAGCTCGCGCACGATCAGCTTTAGCTAATCTAAAACTTTCCTGAGCCTCTTGAAAATCAATATCAATACCTCTTTCTGCATTATTTACCAACAATGTTATTTCATTATTTTCTATCTTGGCAAAACCACCCATTAAAGCCATAGTTGACCACCGGGCATTGGATCGTATTTTCATTACTCCTATATCCAAAGCTGTTACAATTGCAGTATGGTTGGGTAATACACCAATTTGACCACTATTGGTAGTTAGTATTATTTCTTGAACTTCTGAATCCCAAACAACTCGACTGGGAGTCAGTACACGAAGATTTAGGTTCATTTTTTTTTTCTTTAAATTTCTTTTAAGTTCATAGCCTTTGCGATAGCTTCATCAATGTTACCCACTAAATAAAAAGACTGTTCAGGTAGACCATCTAATTCTCCGGAAAGGATCATTTTAAAACCTCTAATTGTTTCTGTTAGACTAACATATTTACCGGGAGAACCGGTGAATACCTCTGCTACAAAAAAGGGTTGTGACAAAAACCGTTCAATTTTTCTTGCTCTTGCCACGATTAAACGATCGTCTTCTGATAATTCGTCTAATCCAAGAATAGCTATAATATCTTGAAGTTCCTTATAACGTTGCAAAGTTTGTTTAACTCCTTGCGCAGTTTCATAATGTTCTTCGCCTACGATCGAAGGTTGGAGCATAGTTGACGTGGAATCTAGCGGATCTACCGCTGGATAGATCCCCTTGGCAGCTAATCCTCTTGATAGTACAGTAGTAGCATCTAAATGTGCGAATGTTGTAGCAGGAGCGGGATCAGTCAAGTCATCGGCAGGTACATAAACTGCTTGAATAGAGGTTATAGATCCGTCTTTGGTAGAAGTTATTCTCTCTTGTAAAGAACCCATTTCCGTGCTAAGAGTTGGCTGATAACCCACGGCAGAAGGCATTCTGCCTAATAATGCGGATACCTCTGATCCTGCTTGGACAAAGCGGAAGATATTGTCAATAAATAGGAGTACATCTTGTTTATTGACATCTCGAAAATATTCAGCCATGGTTAAAGCAGTTAAACCAACTCTCATACGAGCTCCTGGTGGTTCATTCATCTGACCATAGACCAGAGCTACTTTTGATTCTGATATATTCTGTTCATTAATGACTCCCGATTCTTTCATTTCCTTGTAAAGATCATTTCCTTCACGGGTACGTTCTCCTACTCCGCCAAATACAGAAACACCTCCATGAGCCTTAGCAATATTGTTTATTAATTCCATAATTAACACTGTTTTACCCACTCCAGCCCCCCCGAATAATCCTATTTTTCCCCCACGGCGGTAAGGAGCTAAAAGATCCACTACTTTAATGCCTGTTTCAAAGATTGAAAATTTGGTATCCAACTGTGTAAAGGCGGGAGCAGATCTATGAATAGGAGATCTTGTGAGAGCATCTACAGGACCTAAGTCATCAACGGGTTCCCCAAGAACATTAAAAATTCTCCCGAGAGTAGTTTCACCAACTGGAACACTAAGTGGACCTCCTGTATCTATTACTCTCATTCCTCTCATCAAACCGTCTGTATCACTCATAGCTACAGCTCTAACCTTATTATTTCCTAATAATTGTTGTACCTCACAAGTAACACGTATTCGTACACCAGCTATATCGCTATCCTTAACTATCAAGGAATTGTAAATTCTAGGCATTTTATCTGGAGGGAAAGATATATCTAGTACTGGGCCGATGATCTGAACAATACGTCCTATCGTCTTTTTATATTCTTCAGAATATTCTTCAGGAGAATATTCTTCAGGTGAAGAAGATTCTTCTTCTTCAATTGGAAAAAAAGGTGCATCAAAAGGATCCATTCTCATAAATAAATAAATTGAATAATAATAATAAAGAAATTTCAATTGCTAATAACTAGCAAAAAAACAAAAAAAAAAAAGAATAAAATGCTCTTTAATGAGTTAATCAGTCAATAATCATTGAGAGTTACCACTTTAACTTACTTAATAATCTGTTTATAAAGTAATAATCTGTTTATAAAGTTCAACTTTGATAATGATCTTAAAATGGATTCATTATCTACTAATTGTAGTAAAACTTATTTGATGCGATTGAGTAATCAATCGCATCAAATAAGTTTTACCCACTATTGGATTTGAACCAATGACCCTCGCCGTATGAGAGCGATACTCTAACCACTGAGTTAAGTGGGTTATTTATTATAATAGATAGAGTCGTATCTAGAAATAATTCTAGGTATAATTCAACATATAAACAATATACCCTTAACTACAATAGTATCGAATGATTCAACATCATCCGCCTTGACAGAAAGTGATCTATTTTGTTAGTATATCTTCAATGCTAAACTATGAAGGGCTATAGCTCAGCTAGGTAGAGCACCTCGTTTACACGTGCGCCAATGGTTTTCAGAAGAGTTTATTGGTTCATCCGGTACATAAAATAGATTTGAGTCTTACTCTATGAATTGGGAGAACAATAGCATGACAAAGATGAAGTTCACTCTGATTCGAACTATAGATCTAGTTGATATGGTCAATCTCGGTTTCATTCAATGTCAGACATAATGAGTACAATACGAGGACCTCAAAAAAGAATTCTTTTCGCTCTATGAACTTTGAGGTGTATGAAGTCTCATATTATTCTAATTTTTGGGTGATAGAGACTCCATTCGGAGAATCTATGTCTGAGCATGACAGACCTACGTCAAGGGAACCTTTTGAAGCACTTTGGGATTGCTTCTTCAAAATTTTCATTTGAAGCAAACGGAGCCATTTTATTATCTTTTCTTTAAAGAAGAGAATGGCAGATTAACTGATCTTTCCATCAGTTAATGAAAGAGCCCAATGCAATAAAAATGCATGTTGGGTTCTTGGAACAGTTCGAATCATTTTGGTAATAAGAACTTTGATCTGTTCTACCGAGAAGGTCTACGGTTCGAGCCCGTATAGCCCTATACAATTAAGAACCTCTTATATTCATATTGTCCCTATGATCCAATGCTAATTTGAAAGTAAAAAGCATCAAATTTGGTTTGAATGCGGAACCGACGACCTACACAGAAGACAATTTTTTGAAAAAAAAAGTAAAGAGCAAATATGAATCAAAAGAAAAAAGGAAAAAAAGGGATTTAGAATTATAAGAAGTCAAATTATTTTTACTTCGACCCAGAGTGTTATTCCCCAAGATCTCTGTTTAATTTCTACTAAATACTAAACAATAGATTGGAAATCATGTCGGAATGTTAGTGCATAACATATGAACCATGTTATTCGTATAATAAACTGAAGCATCAACACGCATTCAAATTATTTATTTTTATTTTCAATTTTTGAAAACTGCGGTTGATTTCCCCTTGAACATTTTATTCCATTACTATGTAATGTTCACAATTTTGGTTGATAGGGCTGAAAGCCACAAAATGAATCTAATTTGTCTCGTCACCTGAACAAGTATAGTTTAGTTCAAAGAACTTGATTGTACTTTAACCCCCTTGAGGGAAGAATGAGGCTTATGTTATATAATAAATAAGTCCTTTTCTTTAATCTGTTCCTCCGAGAGATTGAGTTTTTGAACTCAAATGGCTCGAGACTCACTTCATTATAAATATGGAACAAATAGATAAAGTTGAACTTGCTAGCACATCTCACATCATTAGAAAGAGTGACCTTGAAAGACCTTTTATTTTACCTTACATGAACCCATGTTGGTTCACACGTTACAACACGAACCAACGTGGAGTCTACCGAACTGCACGGGTTCTCTTATTTTCGAACCATTTTAATAGATTATTATAAAATGTATTAAATACGGAATATTCTTATATTCATTTCTGTCTTAAGTCACAGACAAAACATTGAATTAATGATAATCAATGATTTAATCAATTATTCGTTCGGGAGGGGAGAAAAGCGATTAATAAATTGACAATAAATAGAAGAATTTTCTCTCTTTAAACAGGAATGTTTTTATGTTTCTATTTTCTGAATATGATACTTTTTGGATATATTTATCCATATCCAGCCTTATTCCGATTCTGGCATTCTCGATTTCCAGAAGTTTAACTCCAATAAGTAAAGGGCCGGAGAAAGCCACTAGTTATGAATCAGGTATAGAACCAATGGGAGATACCTGGATCCAATTTAGAATTCGTTATTATATGTTTGCTTTAGTTTTCGTTGTTTTTGATGTGGAAACAGTCTTTCTCTATCCGTGGGCTATGAGTTTTGATATTTTGGGTATATTTACATTTATAGAAGCTTTTATTTTCGTGATTATATTAATTGTTGGTTTAGTTTATGCATGGAGAAAAGGAGCATTGGAATGGTCTTAACTCCAAAATTTTGGAATAGTAAAAGGCAAGTAGAAAATTATCTAAAGCCGGCGATAAATCCTATCGAGTTATCTATGCTTGATCAAGCAACTCCAAATTCAGTGATTTCAACTACTGTAAACGATCTGTCAAATTGGGCGAGACTCTCTAGTTTATGGCCGCTCCTTTATGGTACTAGTTGTTGTTTCATCGAATTTGCTTCATTAATAGGTTCGCGATTCGACTTTGATCGTTACGGCTTGGTACCAAGATCCAGTCCTAGGCAAGCCGACCTCCTTATAACAGCCGGAACTGTGACCATGAAAATGGCTCCTTCTTTAGTGAGATTATATGAACAAATGCCCGAACCAAAATATGTAATTGCTATGGGAGCCTGTACTATTACAGGAGGAATGTTTAGTACAGATTCTTATAGTACCGTTCGCGGAGTAGATAAGTTAATTCCTGTGGATATTTATTTGCCTGGTTGTCCTCCTAAACCAGAAGCTATTATAGATGCTATAATAAAACTTCGTGAAAAAATAGCTCAAGAGATATCTAAAGATAGGACCGAGTTTCAACAAAAAAAGAGATATTTCTCTAGAAAACATAGGTTTCATATTGGGTCCAGTATTCATATTGAAAATAAGAAGGAGAAGTTTTTTCATCAATCTTATGAATCTCGGTTTGAACCGACTTTAGAGATAACTCCCAAAACATCTGAATCCATTTCAAAGATATCATACCCTTTGAAAAATTTGAAAATACGAGAGTTTGCTGGCGAATGAATAATCGTTAGTAAAAAGTAATGAGCAGGAAATCAAATTTTGAAATTCCATTAGAAATGTCAAATCCTTATACAGATACTTTGACAATAAATAGTAATCAAATGCATGGTCGATTATCTGCTTGGCTAGCCAAGCATAAGTTAGCTCATAGACCTTTGGGTTTTGATTATCAAGGCACAGAAACATTACAGATTAAATCTGAGGATTGGGCCTCTATAGCCGTTGCTTTATATGTTTATGGTTTGAATTATCTCCGTTCTCAATGTGCTTATGATGTAGCACCAGGGGGTTCCTTAGCTAGTGTATATCATCTTACGAGAATAAAAGATAATGCAGATCAACCCGAAGAGGTGTGTATAAAAGTTTTTGTCCCAAGGGAAGATCCCAGAATCCCGTCTGTTCTACGTATTTGGAAAGGTGCTAATTTTCAGGAACGGGAATCTTATGATATGTTAGGAATATTTTATGAAAGTCATCCATGTCTAAAACGTATATTGATGCCTGAAAGTTGGATTGGGTGGCCTTTACGCAAAGACTATATTGCACCTGATTTTTATGAAATACAAGATTCTCATTGAGTGCAAAAATATATATATATATTATATATTACAAAGTACAATCATAGATATATCTTCTAGAATTATAGAAGATAGAATAAAATAAGACTCTGGTCGCAAGCAAATTATTATTCATTTGTATTCTCCTATATTCATTCAAGAATATAGGATGAATAAAAAAGTTTTATTCATCAATAATTATTTACCACGCACATCTCATGTACAAAAAGGAAAGCTCCGATTTTACTTATACTAGTTTTTTATTATATTCTATTTATAAAATTTTTGTCGATTTGAGTTTGAGATATGATACATAGTATCAAGATTCGATTAGAACAGAGAACGCATATAGAATATCAACAAAAAAGAGAAAAAGAATGAAACATACTTTTCCCAGTATTGAAAAGAGCTTATGCACGTAGGCATAGATCTATATGTATCGATCTATTTATGTCCATCTAGATAGGTTATACATCCATTTTAAATAATATATATATAAGAAAAAAATGATTTATTAGAATAGGAGGAATAGTTCCCATTTGGCAAATATAGTATAGCTTTGATATCAATTTTTCTTTTTTTCTAATCTCATACTTTTACTTCAATATTTGTCTAAGCCCATCTAATAAATATTCTAATATAATTTCTAATGTGTCCATCGGTAATGTAACATTAGAAATTACAGAAATAATTTCTTTCTGATATCTCTCGGGAGATTTGAAATGATAATAGAAATCATTTTTTTTGATCTCCCATGAAAAAAAAAAAAAAAAAATGAATATAAATATATATATTAGTTATCGTTCACATCCACAAAATTGATTCAAAATAATATGAATTTGAATCAATTTCGATCTTTATCTGACAAAATTTTGAATTGAAATCAAATTAGATAGATCGAATTATCTAAAGTAATTCAAGAATTACTGGAAAACTCTGAAAAACTTATTATTTTTTTCTCACCAAAGTGGTTGAACCCAAGTCTTCTAAATTTTTCTGACGACGTAGAGGTCGGGTAACCAATTCAAGTACATCTCTTGCATTGGCAAACCCATGAATCTGGGCAAAAGTAAATTCAACTGACCATTTAGTACTAATTCCTCTTGCCTCTAACGGGTTAGCATGAGCCATTCCCGTGATAGCTAAATCGGGTTGTAATTCGCGTATACGTCGTATTTGATTCGAATTATCTGGTTTCTCTACAATTCGTGGTATTGGTACACACATCTTTATACATGTATCTTGTAAAAGATATAATTCAGCAGCTTGATATCGTTTATCCATATATGGAATACCAATTTCATGAACAATCATTCCACATCTGATTAAGAATCTTGCTAGAGATACTTCTAGCAGATTATCTCCCATGAAAAAGACAGATTTACCTCGTACTAAATCAAGATAATCCTTTAAACTTTCCCATATCCGTTCCTCCCTTTCCTCCAAACCTTGGGGTTTCACACCAAATACAGGACAAATCTTTTCAATCCAAGCACGCGTTCCGTCTGGACCGATAGGAAAAGGAGCTCCAATTAATTCACATTTTTCGCGTCTTATCAAAGTTGTCGCTGTCCGACTCAAAAATGGGTTAATACCACAAACATAAACTCCATCACCCAATGATGGAAGATCAGTATATTTTTGAGCAGGTAACCAACCTGATACCTTGATGGATTGGCGTTTTAATTCTAGATTTAGTTGAGAAACCACATTGGACGGCAAAGATCCAAAAAGAATTAAGGAAGGATGATTTGCATATTCAACCAATTTCTCCTTTTTTCTAGAATAAAAAGTGAAAAAATTTTGTATAGTTTCTTTTCGTACACGAACGGATAATTCCGGTTCTGGACAACGATGTGCCATCGCAGCTAACACAGTATCTTCTCCTTGAGTAAAAGCATAATCGAGTCCATTCGCTCTTGCCACTAGAATTGGGATTCCAATTTCCCATTCTAATTTGGGTGCCATGCCTTCCAAATCCATTTTTACTATCTCTGTAGTACAAGTACCTATCCATATGATCACGCTGGGGTCTCTATCTTTTCTTATTCGAATACAAAGCTTTTTTAATCCTTCATAATCATTCAATTGAGCCGAGATATCTCCTTCTTCCAATTCTGCCATTGCATAGCGAGGTTCTGCAAAAATCATTACTCCAAGTGCATTTTGCAGAAAATAGCCGCATGTCTTTGTGCCCACAACTAAAAAGAAACTATCTTCAATCTTTTGATATAACCAAGATACACAGCTAATTGGACAAAAAGTATGATAATTACCTGTCTCACATTCGACAGTGAGAGTTTCATCAATTTTCACTGACATAAACGATTATAACTATGTTGATTAAATCGTCGTAAATCCAAGTAAATTTTCCTTATTATTTTGATGTTTCCCCTCATCAATAGGATTGAGATAAAGGTCAGAGAGTAAACTGAATAATTCTCGATCTGGAATCTCCTTCGGTACAATACCTTCTGGTTGGGACAATATTTGATCCGCTATGTCTAAATAATACTCACATACATAGTTAAGAGATGGTTCGGATCCAACCATTTCAAATAATGTTTTCCCCTTCACTCTCGAAACTCGAATATCTTCAATAAGAGGTAACACTTCTATTACGGGCATTGGACAGGCTTCTACATATTTATTGATAAGATCTCTTTTAGATGTACGATTTCCAACCAAACCTGCTAATCGGAGTGGATGTGTACGAGCTTTTTCCCTGATAGAAGCAGTAATACGATTAGCTGCAAATAATGCATCAAATCCATTATCTGTAATAATGACACAGTAATCTGCATAGTTCAACGGAGCAGCAAAACCTCCACAAACCACGTCGCCCAAGACATCAAATAATATTATATCATATTCGTAAAATGCATTTAATTCTTTTAACAATTTAACAGTCTCTCCTACCACATATCCCCCACATCCAGCTCCTGCTGGTGGCCCCCCAGCTTCCACACAATCTACCCCTCCATAACCTTTATGAATGACATCTTCGGACCAAATATCCTCATAATGATAATCTTTGGACTGCAAAGTATCTATAATTGTAGGTATCAAGAATCCTGTCAGAGTAAAAGTACTATCATGTTTGGGATCACATCCAATCTGTAACACTTTTTCACCACGTCTAGCTAGGGCAATTGAAATATTACAACTAGTGGTTGATTTACCGATTCCGCCTTTTCCATAAACTGCTATTTTCATCTTTTGATCTCCTTTTATTTCTTTTTTATCTTCCGAACTTGTTATCCGTTTTATCTCATTTTGAATTTCATTTTGCCTTATTTATTTATATGATTGTAGCATGTTACATTGTTTCACCTTAGTTTTTTTTCTCATCTAAAGAGTAAACCTCATTCTCTCCTGAGTAAATGGAGGAAGCCAAGTAAAACACCCTCCATTCCCAGATAAATGCAATCTTATTAATTAATTTGCAGCGGATGGAATCCCCCGCTAATTAAGACTTAATTCTCTGTATTCAAATAATAGAAAAACCAATTTACTGCATAGCAAATAATAAGAGGAGAAGATAGGTTTGGGATTCGATCTGGTTACTGCCAGCAAATGCATGCTTTTGTTATGTTGTATGTATATTCGATCGAGGTGATTTAAATGAATAAATAGAAATCACCGAGAAAATATTTTCTCAGTTTTTTCTATTTAAATAGAAATAGAATATCTCTCTCTGTTTTCTTCTTAGATTTTGTTATATATATATCTATACATACATAACAATGTATCGTCAACCACTCATCATTTGATTCATTATATAAAATGACAATGAATGAAATCCGGTCAACTTTTTTTTACCGGGCGAACGACGGGGATCGAACCCGCGCGTGGTGGATTCACAATCCACTGCCTTTGAACCACTTGGCTACGTCCGCCCCCAACTAATTGACAGTCTTGCTCTACGGTCATTCCATTCCAAGAATGAATGGTTCTAAGCCCCGAACCAAAATGAACTAATTATATATATTATTAGTTCTCAATTAGTCAGTTCAGTTAACAAGCTCTGACCGGAATCAAAGTGATGCATTGCAAGATAAATTAGCTTCAATGCAATTCTCAAATAAGTTAGTTTCATTTCTTTATTTCTTATATTGAAAAGAATAGGCAAAATTGGGTACCCAATTTAAAGATCTGAGTCGATACTTATTAGAAAATAAAATCCATTTTACTATGCATCCATGGCTGAATGGTAAAAGCACCCAACTCATAATTGGGAAGTCGCGGGTTCAATTCCTGCTGGATGCACAATAAACAGTTATTGTGCTCTGCTCCCAATAAATAACTTTTAGACGGAAAAATGAGATGGAAAAAACAGTACCAAACCTTTCGGTTTTGGTACTGCTTTTTTTCCCCTTTTCAAGAATTGAAACACACTAACAATTCATTGGATTGACTAA